AAAGGGGGAGCCAAAAAAGAAATGTGAGCGCCTAGCGCGAAATTTGAGTTCTCAATAAGAAGCGTCACACCTTGTATAGGTGTGGGGCCTTTTATTGCTCGTTAGCCCTTTAGTTTTTCAAAAAGGTAGTTTACTTGATAGAGTAAGGGGACGGGGCTTGAAAAGCGAAGCGAGCCTAGAGTAGCAGCCTATTACGTTTTTCAGGCCCCTTTTTTTCTATTAGTAAAGCGCTAGCGCCCCTATAGAGAGAGTAAGGCTATTCTGCTATCAATGAACCCAAACCGAAAGAAAAAAAAAGAAGTTTTTATAGATCGAGACTTGTAGCTTGATTCCTTTCTCATTCCATATTGGGTTGGGAAGAATCGCAGGAAATCGTTCGATAACACTTCTTCTTTTTTTTTTTTATGATATCCGACGATCAAGACAATTCCCGTGAAACTCGTTCATTTCATAGAAGTCTTCTTACGAAGCAAATAGCATTTCCTATTGATTTGTCCCCTGGACTGGACTTATTCTGATTCCGAATTATCCTTCGTTACCGTTACGTTGTTCCCAAGGACTAGCAAATTCGAAATAGCGAAATTCTTGGGTCATCTCAATGGGCTCGGAAACCACACGTTTCTCTGGATCATCATAGCGTACTTCTACATATCCACTCAGAGGAAAGTCTTTTCGTAATGGATGACCCTCGAACCCATAATCTGTTAATATACGGCGTAGATCCGGATGATTGATGGAAGAAACACCAAACATATCCCAAACTTCTCGCTCCCACCGGCCGGCTGATGGAAATAGACTGACTACCGGAGATATTCGTGTTACTTCGTCTGCACTGGTTTGTACGCGAATGCGCGAATTATACCGAGTACTCAGTAAATTATAGACCACTTCAAATCTTCGTTTTCGAGAAGGATAATCAACTCCGCAAATATCGATCAAAACTTGAAACCTTGTATAGGTATGCAATTTAAGAAAGCACAACAATTGAAATGGGTAGTCCGTATTGGTATCAGATCTATTCCCATGTTCTGATTTTTCTATTTTTTTTACCCATTTCTTGGGTAAAGTCTCCCAACTATATTTGAAAATGAATTGGTTATCCATAAAGAGAAAGAAAGCTTTCTTGTAGTTCCGCTTCTTGCTCAAAAATGAAGAAAGACTTGTCCGAAATCACCGGTTGGTTTTTTTCCAACCAAGAAAGGCATGGGAGTCTTTGGGCATAAGAATTGCTTGGGTCGAGTCTTCTATGGCTACAACGAAAGAGACTCTTCTTTCTTCTCTTACGAGATTTCTATTATTCGATTCAGCTTGAAGGCTGTAAATGGGGCGTTGGTAATAGTAAACTAGTTGCTTTCTAACAAAGCGAGTTCCTTGCGTATTTATTCCCTCTTCGATCCGACTTCGTTCACCACTTACTACGTTCTTTCAGAAGGGTATATTCCCTTGAAAGCAATAAAAAGCAAAGAAAGACAAGGCATATGAGAAAGCAGTGAGTTCCTAACCAGAAACAACCTGACCCTTTGAAGCAAAAAGTTTCGGTTACTGAAGGTAAGAGGACGGAAGAGCCTAAGGAGAACACTCAAAATCATTCAACTCGAGAAAAACAGGTAGCATTGACTAATGATGTTCTTGTTAGTCAAAAATTTACCATGTTAAATGAAATACCAGAGGAACCTAGTCCTTCTCATAGTTTTACTGGGGAAGATGGTAGGTGTATGGAGGATAGGGATCAGGTGTTGTCTTCTGGTCCTCATTCCTTTTTTGGTAAGCCTATGGTGGTGAAGGCCTGGGCCCCTAATTTTCATTTCCAGAAGGAATTGCTTAGGGTCATTCCCTTGTGGGTTAGATTGCCTAACCTTCCTCTTCATTGCTGGACTGAGGATTCCTTGAGTAGAGTTGGTAGTACTCTAGGTGTGCCTCTCTTTGCAGATGCCTGTACTTCTCAACAGCTTAGGATCTCCTTTGCTAGACTCCTGATTGAAATGGACATCACTCAGCCTCTACCTACTGAAATTCAGGTTGAAGATGCTTCTGGTAATAACTATACTCAGCCTGTTGTGTATGAATGGAAGCCACCATTCTGTGCTTCAGGCAATAAGGTTGGGCATAATTGTTCACAAGCTCAAAAATCGAAACCTTCTAAAGCTAAGACAGTTCTGAAGTTCCTACTACTGAGCCTAGTGTTCCCGTTGTTACTACTGGTCCTGCCTCTACTACTACAGTGCCTCCTTTGCCTGTTGTGGCCACTCCAGCTCAACCTGTCCCTCAAGTGTCCTCTGATGATGATGATGGGGGATGGAAAGTGGTGACTAGAAGGTCTAGAGAAGTGGCAAGGAGAGTGATTTGTAACAACAAAGCTAGCCCCAAAAGCTTATTTATATGCTGGCTTGCTTTGAGTAACAGGCTGTATACAAAGGATAGGATGCTGAAGTGGGGATTGCCATGTTCAGCTGACTGTGTTCTCTGTGATCAAGGACAAGAAACAGTGGCTCATCTGTTCTTTGAATGTGGATTTTCTAAGCAGATGTGGAGTAAAATTCTTACACTCATGCAGATTCATAGGCCTGTGTTACAGTGCAAATCCTGATCGTGGTGGAGCCTAGAGTGAGCGGACAGAAGGCAAGCAAGATTCTTAAAAGACTAGGATTTACCAATTGGATCAGAGTCGAAGCTTCGGGGTTCTCCGGTGGTATTTGCTTGCTTTGGCGCAATTCCGAGTTCGATGTCGACTATGTTTATTCGAATCCTCAACTTCTTCACTGCTTAGTGACGAAGAGGAAGACAAGAGAGTCGGTGCTCGTCACTGGTGTGTATGGGGAAACTAATCCTTCGGGGCGCATGGCTCTATGGGATTCTCTTAATATTATTTCTGGCAGTATTAACGGACCGTGGCTTGTCATGGGGGATTTTAACATATACTTGTCTCCAGAAGAGAAAAGTAGGGGTGCTACACCAAGTACTCAATCGATGGAGGCTCTCAAAGATTGCATCATCGACGCGAATCTCTTTGACCTTGACTGTGTTGGCGATAGGTTCACCTGGGAGAGAGAAGGGGTCAAAGAACGTTTGGATTGGGCTTTTTGTAACCAATCTTGGGCAGCTAAGTTCCCCCAGATTCAGGCTTGGAATTTATTGAAGTACGGTTCGGATCACAACTGCAGAAGGGCCAAGAAGATCAAAAGTAAAGAGCAGAGCTTCGACAAGAAGAGCATGAGATGCACTTAGGACGATGTCGTGTACATGGTGGAAGACACCTGACGGGGAGCCATGCAAGAAGAAGAACTGAAGGAGAGTTACTGAGCTAAGCTCACTGGCCAGCCTGATCAGGAAAGAACCCAGGACCTCAACCTCATGGAGATCCGGAAGTACTTTCTTGATGATGAAGATCCTATTGAAGCAGAAGAGAGTATCAAACCCGCTGATCCTGAGGAAGATGGACTTGCTTATGAGATATCCTCTGAGATGGAGGTTCCGTTTGATAGAAAAGGAATTTTAATTGGACACTAACTGAAACTGAATCTTTCCTGAGTGAATAACTGGTTGGGTCTTTTATGCCCTAATCTTTTTGTTGACTGGGTAATTTTTAGTACGTGTTGAAGGGGCAAATGCTCTGCAATAATTTAAGTCCTCCAAAATGCACTTTTATTACTTGGCTCACTATTCTGGACAGACTTGCAACCTGTGATAGATTGCAGAAGTTTGGGATAGTGTGTGATCAGTTGTGTGTGCTGTGTGGCAATGTAGATGAAACCAGAGATCATCTTTTCTTTGTTTGTGAATTCTCATATGAAATCTGGAGCTCTCTTTTGTGTTGGTTAGGAATTCAGAGGACTGCAGGGGATTGGCAGGGTGTTCTGCAATCTGCTCACTGTCAATCCAACTCATCAGCAAGCTGTATTTTCAGAATGTGCATTTCAATTGCAGTTTACTTCATTTGGAGGGAGAGGAATGCTAGGAAGTTCCAGCAAGTTAAAATGAAGCCTGATGAGATTGTGAGAAAGATCAAAACTGTTATTTACTCAAGGTGTTTTCAAGTTAGGAAATTAGCTTGTAAAGTACCTTAGATGATGTCTTCTGTGTTTTGGCCTGTTTTGTGCCTCTTGTTGCTGGTTGTTTGTATAACCTTCATTGGTTATCAAAGAAGAGACAACTGCCTTCAGGAAGCCACTTTCCCTTCGGTTAGAGCTGTCTGTTAGTTCCGATCCTCTCTTTCCGGCTTAGCCTACCGCTCCGTGGGCTTCTATCCCCCTGGTCGTCTTCAAAGGATCTCTCAAGAGTGAAAATATCTCTCCCCTTCTTCTGGCATCACAGCCTATTCTATTCTCTACTCTCTACCAGCTTCTGAAACAAGTTCTACTGCCAAGCTAGTGGGATCGATCTCTTCTACTATTGTCTTTCCTTTGAATCTTGATAACCTTACCCCGGAACAAATTAAGCTTCCCTGGTCCCGACATGACTGACTGGGCGAGGAAGAACAGCGGAGGCAACCTCCACTCGGATCAACTACCTTTACTTTAGAGATGGGAAAGGAGTAAGAACTGATAGCCATTTCCCCTGAGCCAGGCGAGGATGAAATTCATGCCTTTAGAATACCCTACCCACCAACCAAGAAAACGACTGCGCGTGACGTGAGCGCAACTAAGAAAGCGGTAGCTCATCCGTTGCTTGTTGGTATAACTCACTTAAAGGAAAGCGTTAGCTACACAGCTTGCTTTAGCAACTGTGCTTCCTTCTAGCTGGCAGGCTGTCTGTCTGGTTACAGAAAGGCAGACAGTTGCCTTCTTTCTTACTTGCTAAGCTGAGATTGCTTTGCTTCCTTAGCTTTCATTCCTTAATGCTCAGTAACATGATGGAGATCGAGAAAGACGGTTTATCGAACTAGCCTTTCCCAAAGGCCAGTTCATTCAACCTCAGGCTCATTCTTCATTCTGTTATGTGGGCATTCTTTTCTCGTAGGTTATGACAGCTTAATTGAACCTCAAACGTCAGTTATAGCTTTCATAATTAGGCTTTCAGTTGTTATAAATGCAGTCTATGACGGTGGTGAGGAGAGAGAGGAGGCCCTCGTTCTTCGATGTACGGAATGGTACGGAAGCGGAAGGGAAAGGGGGAGGGGGATCTTCTTTCTCTAGATTCATTCCCTCCCTCATCCTTCCCATTATCGTATGGTTCTATATGAAAGCAAAGAAGACAGAAAGAAGAGGAAAGGGACAAAGATAGCTATGCATCAATAGTCATTGCTGCCCTCAATCTTATAGATTCTTTTCTCTAAGTATATATACCCTGTTTGCAACCCTTTAGAGGAAGAAGCGGGTTTCCGATGGTGCCCCTTCGAACTCGCTGCTATAAGAAGTCTCATTTCTGTTTTCTAACAGATAGCACAATATCAGTGGGATAGGTTATAGCATAACCAGCGAAGCCATACTCTGGTTGTACGAAATTAAAGCTTCAACGCTGTTTCCTCTCATAACCAGGGGTAGATATATACGATATGGCTTCTATTCTTACTGATACCCTCATGATCTTCCCAAGGCTATCCTACGCAATAATCGAATCTGATCTATTGTTAGACTACGCAAAATTGAAGAGGGAACAGAGATCGGGATGGAATCGCCTTTCCTTCTTCGTCTGCCTAAGACAGAGTCCCGCTTTTCTAAGAGAAGAGGGGGTGGACTACTGAAATGTATCTTCTTTTTCTATGTTATTCATTGGTCGGTCTATCGATCGTAGAGGAATGCCCACGGTCCTGCCTTTGTTCCAACTAGGCCTTTGTAGCTTTTTTTCACTGAACACTAAACGGGCATTCCCTGTGCTGGCATGAACAACCTAGAAAGAAGAATGAAAGATTTGATTTGTTGCACCGATCCTAAAGCTAGAGTGAACTAATCGGAACTCAATAGACTCGATCTTGACCTTACTTTGAATCGATCCATGACCGCTAAACTAAAGGAGTCCTTTACCAAGTAAGCTACGCAACCGTTTTTACCGGCCTCAAAAGATCTTAGCTCGGACATGCCAACTGCCAATACTTAGTCCTTTCCCTGGGACAGCTAATCAAAACTAATAAGGTAGTTTACTTACTTAGTTAAAGCAAAGCATTAAGGGGAAAAGCAAGAAAAATGCGGCGTGCAATTGTAGGAGAGAGAGGTCCTTTCGCAGGAAAGTCACTTTAGCCTCTTTCTTTCTAAGGCGGGGTGTGAAATTAGACCCTATTGATTCCTCTAAAGTAGGATTTCCGCTAACGAGAAGCCTATTTCTATCAAAAACTTGACTAACTCTGGAGGTTGGACCCGAAAGACAGAGTTCAATCTTCTTATTTGCATGAAAGATGTCCTTATCATACTAAGGCGCTAAGACACTGTTCACAACCTAAAAAAAGGATGTTTATTTAACCCTGTAAAGAGTCTTTTCTTCAGGGACTAGACCCTCCTTTTTGAATATCTTAGAAAAAGGTGAAAATGCTTTATTTAGCAAAGAAAGCTATAGCGCATAGCGCAACCAAAGAATAGTACGATATTTCGAGTTTTATGAAAATAGCGCTCTTAAACGGGCCTCCCCTTCCAATTCAAGAGTTAAGAAGGGCTTGTATTCTTTTTCATTTAGAATGAATATAGGAAAAAGAAATAGGAGTACGCGAAAGCAAGTATTTAACTTCTTGTCTTTTTTTTTTTAGCTCTTTCTAATAATGATTATTAGGTCCCTTGCGGATTGGAAAGCGAATCCTAAACTTGACTTTGAAAGAGCTTCGAAACCCTTTCCTTTAAAATGTCAGCTGTTTTGCCCCGTTCATGACTTTCTCATGTCGGTGTTGCGTACCACAAGAGGGTACATTCTACCGGACTCGGCCTCTTGACTTGCTAGTTGGAAATCTGGTGTGCTATAGTTTCTCCAGTCGGCTACCGGCGGGTGGTCTTTAGTTTTGCTCTTTGAAACTATGCTATGCTTGTTCGATAGGTCGTTCGCGTCTAGCGCGGTTCATTCTGCGCTGGAGACTAACATCTTTTAGGTACCCTGGTTAAAGCGGCCCGGATCCTCGCTTTCTTTTGTAGCTGAACAACTTTTCGGATATCATTCCTCTTGGCCCGCAATACAGATCTCTCATCTTCATGAAAAACAATGCTTCCCAAAAGAGACTGGATAAATGTTCATGTCCGAGGAGGTTCTCTCCATATCGATTAGATTCTCGTCGTATGATGGATCTGGTAAACCGACTTACAATTACACAAGAGAAGAAGAAGTCAACTCGCCAGAGCTAGTTTTAGAGCTACCGATTCGCACCCGCCGGTCAAAGAATTCCCTTTCGAGAAGACCGAGACGACTCCTTTCAGTCGTACCTTTTAAGGGGGGCTCTCTTTTTGTTGTAGGGATGGGAGTAAAGAGCTCTAACAGAAGAGCGGCAAGAGCTTCTCCGAAAAGACCTGTTCTCTTATCGCTTTGAACATTCTCCTGGGTTCCTAGCCCAAAGAGAAAGACAAGGCTGAGTTGCCCCTTCTACCATCTGAGGTGGAATACGGATCCTTCTTTGCTGAGTTTTTTCTATGGAATAGGCCCTCTCGCTCTATCTCATGTCGGAGAAGATTATGTATGAATTTGAATACCCACAAACGTCTAAGAGGTCAGCTATTTAGTTGATTTGATTTAAGGTATCTCTTGATCGAAGGGTTCAAGCCGCTAAAGCGGAAAGATAGATTTCTTCGTCTGAAGCGTTGTGGATTTAGGCGTGTCACACGCCAACCTTCTGTAAGTTCCTGGATAATCGTTCCCGGATAATGCCTGCCGCAGGGACTAACCCTATCTTCGCGCATACTTCCTTGTTTGTCTGGGAGTTGAATCAGAAGCATCGAATGAAAGCTTCTTTACAGGACCTCTTCTATTTCCCTCCATTCTTCTTCCTAGTGACCTAGGAGTTGGGTTCGTGACACGAATCTACTTTTTTCTTTCTGCTATTCAAGTAGCCCGGTCTGGTAAGTAAGGACTTTGCTCTCAGTAGAAGTCAAAAAGCCTTCAACAAGACCATCCGCTATTGAATCAGCTGCTATAGACTTAGCTAAAGAATGTCTTGCACGAGATTCAATGTTATGTGCTTGATTGCGATCACATTTTTATCGTAGTTGATGAGCGGCCAACCTCCTGAATTGAGGCTTCCAAGAGTTGTAGGTAGAGTTTCCTGCGTTCGACTTGGAGTTGGACGAGTTGGATTTGGAGTTTCAAAAAGCTGTTACTAGTTCCGACTCCCCGGTCTAGGCCTGGTACTTGGTAGTTCTAAGGTATCAGTGTCGCTACTTTCTATATCCAATTTCCTGCGAAGGGAAGCGGGAAAGACAAGGTTTAGAATCTTGGTCTAAGAACTTACACTACACTACGGAGGCACGGGCCAAGAGATCATACCAGTAAAATCCTCAACCGATTTGCATTTTCAAGCAAGTAAAAAAAAGACTTTCACACCCGCTTTCAACATGTGGCTGAATATATAAGGAAGTTCACACACCTTGCCTTGGAGAAATCCATCCTGTATCCCTAACTTGACAGCTTTACTGCTTGTCTTATTTACCGTTTGCTTTAGCGGGTGGTTTATGTCTGGTCCTTTGAGGTCGTCTGACCTGGGCGGATGGCCTTTCGTAATGGCCTTTTTTGTCTAGAGTCCAGTGGCTCTCTAAGGCTTCAATGGACTAGTACCCGCCACCAAAACATCGTGAAGGATTCAGTGAACGTCTTGAAAGGCAGTAAGATAAGACAATTCACTGAATGGTTTCCGGCTCTACCAGAAGAGTATGAAATCAACAAGGCAAGGAACTTGTGGGCATTGAGTGTTCCGACGCTTGAAGAAGTATGTGAGAAGATCGATGTTGAGCAGAAGTGGAGTTAAAGCAGCCAACAACACATCTTCCGTTATGTTTTTTTAGTAGGGCTTGAAAGGCTGGCTCGAAGACCTTCTTGTCCAGTATTTTCTCAAGCCAAATATGAAGCCGTTGTTTCATCCGCCGAAAGCGAAAGAAAGGCGAAGTCCAGTGCCCCTTATCTTATAAAGAGGTTCCCTCAAGCAAAGAAAAAGGATTCTTTTAGGAAAAGCGAATTCCTTGATCCGGGAAAGCGGTTAGACTAAGTCTAATAGTCATAGTAGAGGAAAAAGATTCAATCGCTCTCCATTTTCCAGCTAGGGCGCCCTTAAGAAAGGGGCTTCCCTTAACGCACCTACTTTCCTTCTCCTATTGCTACTGCTCGTGCTTCCTTTTCTGTCACAATCCCTTCAAAGAGGGCATTCGATGCTGCAATCGTTCCTTCTTGTCCTGTAAATCCATTCTTTCAAGTACCTTTTGCTACTCTGTTCTAGCTGGTGGGTAAGGAGAAAAGGTCAGATCTCAGCCCAAGGCTACTTTACATAGCTATGATTCGATATCTCAAGATCTCAGATTCGGATTTTATGCTTTCATCTCTGTTAACCAAAGCTAATCCACTTCCCTACTGAAGGAATGTAAGTCAGTCTTGTGTGAGTACCAAGAATTCTATATCCAAGAACAGATGGTATTCCAGCAAGATAGCTAATTGGTTTACCATTTAACTGCGTCTAATTAGAAAGAGTTTTAGTAGAACAGTGACTTCTTATTTCTTTAACTTCAAAAGCCCTAGTCTTTTATCAAAAGAATCCGATGCAGTTAGCTCAAGTGAAGCAGGCGTGTTTTGTTCTTTATTCAACAAGACATCCCAATAGTCTTTATCCTTTGTAGAATCCACTCCTCTAAGCTTGACGTATGTTCTTACTTTTAGGACTGTAATATGAGTGAGGAAGGGAAGGAAATGAAGCTACATCCTAAGAGCAGGAAAGAGATTATTATACTGGTTAGAAAATCCCCTAGCTTCCTCTAAACCTATAGACAGGAGGGCGGTCGTAGATCAGAGCACTCACCTTATGGACAGCACAAGAAGTAGCTTTCTTCCTTCTTGTGCTTGTAGTTCCATAAGGTTTGAAGATCTTAGTCGTAAGACTAAGGCTTCCTAACTGCTTTTCTTATTTGTACGAGCTAGTAGTTTGAGTTCCTCTCCTAGCAGCTAGCCGTAGTTGGAATAGCTATTGGACTAGCAGACACAGCAGACGAGAAGCAGCAACCATTGAAGCCATTGTTGCATCCAATTACGGAGAACACTCCAAGATCTCCATTTCCGGTTCAGAGAGCAATCCCCATCTGCTGCATCTAAATATGCTGTTTCATCCGCTGAGACAAAAGCATATGAATCAACTCTTTCAAATGAAGAAGATGCCACCACTAAAAAAGAAAAGACGTCCATTTGGGAGGGCGGTGAATAAGGCTTTTAAGCCTGAAGAATAAGATTCTTTCAAATATACAGAAGTAGTCGATGACTAAAAGGCAAGTCCGACGGCAAGGGGTGTTGTCTGGTATAGAACCATCACAAGGCTTTAAAGGATAGGGGGAGTTTTTTTCCAGTAGCAGCTTTCTTTTTCCTGGCTGAGTAGTTTCTCAAATCCCGAGAAGGGTGGTGGATGGGAATAGATAAGTAAGCATGCGAGTACATTGTTTCAGACGCCGAATACGTTAAATCACCCACCGAAGACGCATAAGAATAATCCGATGAATCATACATAACATAGGGATGAATCATTCCTAAGAACCAGAGTCTAGGGGGGCTGCTCTTTCCCAATCCGAACCAGCGGAATAGGCCCGGTCCGGGTCGGAAGGCTTCCTTCCAGTGGTTGCTCCGGCTAGAGATTATGTCTAGGACAAGGCTATTGATCTAGTCTAGTCTACCTTCTCTTCTTTAGCTTGAGTATATACCCTCCGCTAGATAGTCTGCTTTTCCTTTCTCTAGGTTTTGGATGACTATTCCTTCAAGGAGAGTTTCGGTGAGGTTCTACTTGATCTTAGTTCTTTTCCTCAAAGTAGGGAGCTAAAAGTATTTTTTCTCTTTATCTCGGTACTTTTGGTACTCAATACTCTAGTTCTCGCCCGAGAGAGTATCTGACTTGTTTTCCGAAGTTTCAGTTGAGGATCCCTAGTTATCGAAGGGATAGTAGCTCGTATTCTAGAGTGAAGCGAGCCTCCCCCTTCAAGTAGTAGCCCAAAGTTAAGTCAGTAGTCGTAGAGTAGAGATCTAATTCATTCTAGAATTTCCCTGCACGTCTTTTTCCCGCTGAAGAGACAAATCAGGGTGAGAAAGAGAAGGCGCAGAGACAGAGACGACTAAAGATATAGTTCAGTCCCCTTGATCTTGTCTTTTCCCCTTGATTTTCTCTTTCCCGATGAAAGAAGTGTGAGCCATAGAAGGCGTAGATACAGATACAGATAGGGCTCTTTCTCGAGTTTCTTCCCTTGATTTAGTGAAGGAGATGGCTAGGAGAAGGCTCTGTCTCTAGTGAATTCCCGTAGTGCGTGTCTGCCCAGATGTGAGTGACCTACCTCAGTCGAGAGAGAGATCCAATTAGCTTACTTTGAACTCTTCCTATCCGAGTAGTTCCTATCCCAGTAGGTAGTAGGAAGCCAAGCAAGGATAAGAGAGAGATCCTATGGTTAGGCCAGTTAGTTAATGCTGGAAGGTTATAGAAGACGAAAACGATGGATGTCCTAAGTGACAATGCCATCGGAAAATAGACTCTTTATTCGGACTAGCACACGAGGGCGTTAAGCTTACTAACACTAATAAGAAGAAGAACCCTTATTATTAGAGAAAGGGGATAGAGAATATCAATGCTATATGATTGACCATGAACTTTCTTACCTCACTTGCGGTTCTCTAAGGTCTTCCAAAAGGCTGATTGAAGGTTAGGTTAGATAAAGAAAGATAAGAATAGAATGGATGAGGTAGTTCTTTCTTCCTACTGGTAGGGTTAGATCAAGATAGACTGCGTTAGAAGCCATTAGAAGTAGCCCTCTCTTGCTATTAGCTCCTGTAGCTAAGCGAACCCAAGCTAATCTCTTTCCTGTAGGACTCAGCATTCCCTGTGCTGGTAGTGGCATAAGGACTAGCATCTTCTTTTTTGAGAGCTATAAGATAAGCTAGGAAAGCGCAGTTTTAATGAATAAAGATACGTAGCGTAGTGAGCGCTTCCCATGTGTGGGGCGTGAAGGTCTCTCTTTCCCTTCTCTTGAGCTCGTTGTCTTTTCTTACTGTGCTGTGTTGGCTGTAATCTACCGCTGCTCGATTGCTTTAGCGAATCAAGCATCTTTTATGCAATTTCGATTTGACTCCACCAGAAAAATCTCCATGAGTCTAACTCTCTTATAATAAATAGGGAAGTAAAGTCGTGTTTTCTCTTCCCGGACTCGGGTGCTTTGACCTCTAGGTGAGGTTATTCCCGTCCTTGCTTTTCTGTTAGTGGAATAAGGCCTTTCCTCTTTGTGTGGGAGAGTGTGAAATAGGGTCGCTAGTAGATATCTGATAATAGGAGCATCTCGGGATAGCCTCCATTGAGATTCTATTGCCAGTTCCGTGTAGAAAAAGATAGAGGTTAAGGCATCTCACATATCAAGTAATAGTCATAAAAGAGGTTATATCTAAGCAAGGAAAAGCGATCTAGGAACAAACTACCAAAGAAGAAGAAGAGCCGGCTTGGCGTAAGTGAACAAGCGAGTGAGTGACAGAGCGCAGAGAGAGGAGGGGATCCGAGTGTGCTTGTAGCGAATTCTTTAATCTGTAACCCAGCACCACGTAGGCTTACTCGACTAAGAATTCAAGCGGCGTAGGTAGCTAGTAGTTAAAGGTGGGGGGGCTTCCCGTATTGAGGTCATCGACAGGGTGCTACTCCGGGCTTAGAGCCCCTTTCGTCATCCTCCATTTGTGAAGGCATCAAGGGCCCTCTATGTTTGTTAGTTTACCTGCCCTGGGTTGGTTTGGCCTAGGATCCCTGGAGCGGGGTAGCTAGGACGAGAGGTACCTCATTAATGTACCTACTCTAGCGGGATTGAGTGAACATACTCCAAGGCTGCGTCACCAGCAGCGCGAAGGTCAAGCGAGATCTCTGCAGTTTTATCTGCTCTTTTCGGCGTATATACTATACTTGTATACGAACCTTCGTATCTACTCTACGCCACTTTATTTCTCCCCTGCGCAGATACTCTGCTTGTCTCTTCGAGCCTGCTTTAGAGGGACTCTTGCCATTCTTCTTCTTCTTGCTCCCATTGGGCTTGGTGGTCGAGGGACAGAAGAGGCTACGGGATTCGCACACTAGCCGGGTCAATTTCTTCCCCATGAGTTATAGTCTCAATAAGAATGCTAGTTCTTACTGGAAAACAGGAAATTCAAATGAACCAAGCAACAGGATAAATCAATGCAATTTGGCTTGAAGGCTTGGGAACTTGATTGGCGGGCTTACCTAAGCACAAGCGCTAAGCGATAATAATTCCTTCTTTCCCCCTTTGTTTGCTTACTATATAGCAGTTGAGGGATAAAAAAAACGAATTGTCAGTTCATCCGTACTTGGATGATTTGATTGTGAATAAATGCACTATCTAATAGGCACATCTAATAATAGTTGCGATCATCTATCAAACAAGGAGTTGAACTATAATGCAATCAAATCCATAAATAAGTGTCTCCTTTCATTCGCTATCAATTCGCTATCGGTGAAGTATATAACGCGTAAGTGCGATCAAGCCTTTCGCTGATTGTGCGGCTGCTGCTGGCTAGCTCTTAGATTTGTTTGGCCTGGAACGTAAATGATTCAAACTTTAATTAAAAGATGGGATTAGTGTTCAGTCGTATACCGCACCTTTTTATTTTCGACTTCCTCTGTTGGATTTTTCAATTCTGCACCAAACCAAATCACATTATGAAAGAATCTCGTGTGCTTGGTTGAATGACGCGTGAAATCAAATCTATCCGTGATCGATCTCAATCGAGAAGGAAAGGCCGAGCAAGAGACAAAGGGCATTGGAGACAGCTTAAAAAAAAGAAGTCCTACCCCACCCACTGTCCTCCTCGCTAGTCTGATAGCAGCCCTTTTTGCTTACCTGCGCGAGTAACTTTCCTCACGTGCTTGTCGGATCGGGGAAAACATTGCATTAGTAGATCCACCCCATGTGATCAGTCATTCAGTGCAATAAGAGGGGCCCATAGCAATTAATGTATAAATAAGATTGACTTCGTTCTGTACGGGATAAGGAGCGAAAAGCGCAGCATGGCAATCGGAGACAGGTAAAAAAAAGTTCAGTAAGAAATTGGATAGATAGATTCGTGAGTAGTGTAATCATAGAAAATAAGGTGACAGGATTGGTAATCTACTCTCGCTAATTATATAAAGGTACCGGAGCTTGTTTTATTTCCTGCTCTTCGGCTGTTAGGTTCAGTGTTCATCGTCACTTGAGTACAAGTACATGATGGTCGTCCTATGAGTGAATGCGCTCTTATTTATACATTAATTGCTAAGGTTCGAAGATCGATGTTGACAGACGTCGGAACGAAGAGCTGATAAAGTTGTAAGGCTGAAGTACCCAAGCCAAGGGGTTAAGCGGATGCCCCGAGGCTCTCTTCGGAATGGCTGGTGACAACGCTAATGGATTGGACGACAGGTACGATGAGCTCACTGGCAGGGTATAACATTCTTGTCCCGAAGAAAAGCAAATGTTGATGACTCCGAGATAGACGACCGGATCGGCAACGGACGTTGACGAGCAACATCCCTCTGCCATTGAGTGAATCGTATCAACGAGACACGCTAGCGCTTGATCTCTCTCCCTCTATCCGGCTCATCGAAGGCTTGAGATCGTGCTCTCTTTGGCTTTGGCTCAAAAGACAGAAGGCTCGTCCTAGCCGAAGAGGTTGATTGAGTATGACGTTCTTCCACTTAACTGAGGGCGGCCTCCCTATCCATTTCATCAGAGCCAATGGCCTCAGAATCCGCAAAAGATCCTTCCATTTTAGTGAACTTAACGATAAAGAAAGGTGGAATCGGCTAAGTAAAGACATGGGTTGTACAATTCCATTGGTGATGGTGCGCGAAAAGCGCTAAGCCATGCTCCATGTAACTAGAATTCCTCTGACTGCGCAGTATACCTATATGTACCTATGATTAATGACAAACTTAACATCACAATTCCCGTCGTGATTTCCCGTTCTCAGAACGTGAGGCTTTCGATCCTTGGCAGGTCGAAGGGGAGAGATTCAGTCTATCGTAGCAATCTTAAAGGCGGTCAGTTCATCATACGTGGTTTCCATCTGCCCACAGGAGTTCATTAGCCAGCTCAGTCAACCTATCCTCTGACTTCTCATTTCTTTACTTCCGGCGTCTTACGACTCAGTATCGAAGAGACAAATAGCGTCTAGTATAGACGCCGGTGAGACTGAGACTTCTAATTCTTTCTTCTTAAATTCGGCTGGTCGAAGATCGAAGACTTAAAGACCTTCGTCTATCAAGTAAGCGACTACATATCTTATTCTTTAATAAGCGACTTCATACCTCTTAGCAGGTCGGTCAGTCTCATCGACTAGCATTATTCTTTCTTTAAACCACCTTCTCTTGATGTAGAAAATCGTTTTTGAGGGAAATAAAGAATTAGCTCTATCTTATCCAATGGGAAACTTTCGAGTTCATCCTTTAGCTGTCCAGGCAGTCCTATCAGTGCAGTACTTGTCTGAGGAGTGCTTCCTCCCGAGCCAGTAGGCCGATTGGTGTATAGAAAAGAACCTTCCCAGCCGGACGCGTATCCAGGACCTGCGTATTGGGGAACCGAGTGGGACTGCTCTGAAACTGAAAGTTCCAATGTTTTTTTTTCAGTCCGGGGCTGCTAAGAAAGCGCTGGAAACTCCCAGTCGATGAGGGAAATGGAAAAAGAAAAGAGAATGAACCGGTTTGGAATTAGGTCTTGCTATATTACAAGCTCATCCTCTTCTTCATCTGCACCTTCAATCTGACTCTACCTTATTCAATTCAAGTAGGCTGTTTTCGGAATAGTGCTAACCTTCCTAGAATAGTTGTCTTTCGATATAATAATCTAATCAGGCGTCAATCTTATTCCTTTCTATCCCTTGATGTGAAGAAAGGGGAAGGGATCGTCATGCAAGAACTAGAAGAGGCTCCTCTAAGAGGTGGTCCTTCCTTCTATTGATCGGTTGAGTCGACGAGAGCTTTCCGAGAGATTCTCATAGATCGGATGATCCTGAGACCTATTGTACCTCAGTTGGGGAACTTCAACTTCTGACAATTAAACCATGAATCTCCTGTCTCAGCAATGACTGCAGTGTCACTTGTTAACATCTTCTGGATATGCTGGAAAAGAACATTGACCCTCAATGGCTCGTTAGGCTCACACTTGAGAGGCTTCCCCTCAGGAACAAAGATTCTGCTGTAATTTTCACAAGCTGTGGTGTTTTTCTTAATCTTCTTAGCTAACTCCTTCAAGAAATCCTTCATCAGAACACAGCCGAATGCAGGTCCATTGCCAATCAGAACCCTATCAGGCTGCACGATGATTGCCTTCTCTCTCTTGAGAAGCAGTGAATACCCAACAGAACTGTAGTCATTGAAAATTGGGACTACACTGCCCTTGTCGATGCAATTCACAATGGTGAAGGCAAATGCTGGACTACCAAGGTTTTCAATGAAGAGCAGCTGGTGGAAGCTATTGATTGATACTGCGACAGGACCAAAGAAGGATTGTTGGTGCTTCATAGAGGCGATTGTGCACAAAGATGACACCAGCAAAGAGCTGCTTGAATGGGGCTCCAGAGTCTCTGCTGCCAACAGTCGTCCCCCCAACCCTCAGTAGATCTTATCACTACATAATACAAAAACTTGGAGTTTAATTTCTTAACTAAAGAAAGTAGCAAAAAAAAAGAATAAGAGAAGATTTCTTTTTGGGTCTCTTTCATCTGGCTCACTCCGTTTGGCTTCCGCTGATGTTAGGATCAATCCAGTTGTCTGCTTCAACTACTTTACTGATCCAAAAGATGTGGAGTTTCACTCTGCGGCATACGCGAAAAACCCGGAGATGCAAAAATTGCTGAATGAAGTTGTTTATCCTAAAGTTTCTTGCGTATTCCGAAGAAAGACTTCTACTAGACGAATTGCATATATGATCATCTCATTCATCGAAGACTCTCGCTCGCGTCTCAAATACGAGAAAAGTCTTTAGCTCACACCTATGATGAAAGAAGCCAAAAAGCAAGTTTAGGTAGAAAGAACAGCCAGCGTCAGAGAGAGTCTAGGGGACTCTTTCAAACTTCCAAGAGAAGGTATCTCTAGTAGACCTGCCAATCAATGTTTTGCCATCCCTTTATATCGACTTGGCTTTCTTTCCTGTCCGGTCAGTGAGCCCCCTTCTTTTAGAGGATCGGGGTTGAAAACAGCTTTACGTTAGGAAAGGGATGCGATTCCTCTCCTTTCTTTCAGTCGAGTCACTTCATACCTCTCGTTGAAAAGCTAAAGTTCTCTATAGTATAAGGCATATCCTGGATCGACTAAGCCGGAAAGGGTTCAGTATTGACTTTCACAACAATCAAGCCACTGAGATATCGGAGTTTCAATCAAATGCTGTTTATCAAGACCTTGACTCAGAAGGATGCGATCCCGTAATAAGTGTTGGAGGGAAAGAAAGCATTCTCAGAAGGAGTGAAGCTCGGAACTGTGAGTTGAACTCTTGCCCGGGGATGCTCCCAATCGTGAATCCTTGGATGTGATCCAATCCAATACTATTTATCAATAAAAGAAGCCGAAACCGTAGAAGAAGAAAGGGCAGAAAGCGAAACTGCTAGATCAGATGTTCCAGCTAGCTCTTCTCTTCTTTAACTAGTTACATGTGTAAATAGTTATTAGGCTAGTTTACTAAGCTATCAGTCTACATAAACCTAATGCAATATTGATTACACTCCTTCTCCTTATACCCAAAAAATGTCAGTCTATTGGTCCTTTGGGCGATATCGACTATTCCGAGTGCTAATCTAAGGTAAGCCATAAAGGGGCGTAGCGCTTGCTTACTTAGTGCTTGTGCTAAGGAAATCAGCACACATGAATGAATTTAATTCAATACTTCCCCGGGGGCTCGACCAGTAATCGAGAACCCTCGTAGCAGGTCCTTCCCTTTCTTAAACCCAGTCACACAGCCCTATACTTAGCAACTCGTAGGAAGATCCGAACGAAGACAATGAAACCAAGCGGCGAAGCGAGCTTAAAAGGTTGCCCTGAGTTGAGGCTCCTCCCTTACGTTGGAGGAATAACCGCTGCTAGAAAGGGAACTTATTCCCTAACCGCTGTTGGTGTTATATCAGAAACCGCTCTTACTCTTTCTGGTGGTTCAGTCAGTTAATCAATAGTCGAATCAATGGAAACCTCCTTCTTCAACCAGTACCCGCCGTTGATGCAATAACCGGTCTTGTTGGAATTGAATCAGAATATGCCCAGAAGAGGATTGATGGCAGAGAATGCGCAAAGTGACAAATGTGAGAATCAGCAGCCGTCTCAATAGTAGCATTCCCCGTTTAAGATGATTCCTCCCCCCCGGACACCCTTAAATGGCCTCCTCTCCTTTAAAACTTTTAGCGGATTCGATAAGCTTTGTGATTCCTACATAAAGGGATGGGAGCCGAGTCGAGACGTTGATGCTTCGAAGCCACCTCATTAACCATTGGTTTGAGATTCGATGCTTGGCCAAAAGGAACAGACATTTCAGCCACTTGGTTAAGTCATTCCATCGGACCAAACAAAGGCACTTGATCACATCTATCTATTTGGAGAGACGGCAGGAAATTCATCCTATCAGTCAGTCGATCGATCGGATCCAACCTCCTCCTAATTCATTCTATCCTGCAGGTGGCGGGTGATCGTGCCGGCAACTCCAGAGGGATCATTCCCGCGAACGGAGGATGGAAAGTCTCGCGCACGCCGAGCAGCACAAAGAGCTGCAGGCACTCCACACTAAACTGCGACGATGGACCACCACCTGACTTCGTTGCTTGTATGCTTGGACATATATAGCCGAACTGGACGCCTACAGAAGTCAACCTTTCTAAATGCACACGCTTTACTGTGCGGACGGAAAGCCCTCGATTAATACCATGGGTAGAATAATACAGCTTCGAAGACGAATAAGGGTATGGCAAACGTCACCTGAAACTATGCACTTAGGATCTGCCTCAAAAATATGCTATTTGAGCTTTGAAACCGTCTTCTTTGTGGCCGGGTAGCTATCCATGACTTGTTGAGCGCCCCTTCCTCCTTCCTTCCGGACTGGCTTATCATAAAGGCCAGTGAAAGGGTTAGGACATAGAAAATTCTATGGCAAGGACGTCTCGATGCGAGTCTCATATGTATATCGAATTGATAGAGAGAGTCTCACACTAACCAACCAACTAAGATGGATTCAACTGGTTGTTTGGGTGCCGAAGATATGCGAGATCGTATGTGGCCTCTTATTGATGCATTGGCTCTACGAGCGAAGTGCCAATGAGCGAAAGCTGCAGCTTCGTATCGACCGGGGATGGGAGAAAGAATTGATTGAATGCGGGCAAACAAATACAATTAAGACTGTAATAGGCATTCATTTTTGAAGCTTTAATATTCGACTTCATCGGATGCTTACTACACGTAAGAATCCTATCTTACTTGGGTTCATAACCGATCCTATTGAATCAGTTGCACACGAATACGGTCTGCTCGGGGTTCCCTTTCCCCTTGGCAGATAGAGCGGAAACAGAAAGGGATATATCCGCAGCTATTATCTGCTCTTAGGTTTAAGTTGTTCTTTGTTTCTCTCTTCATCTTCGGATTCCTATCTAATGATCCAGCTCTAATCTTGGCTTTCTAGTGTTTTCGCCCTCTTTTAGTAAGCAGCTTGCGGCAGTGGTTTTCTCTTTGATTTCCGTTCACCTTTTCTTTACTAAACTACCACTTTCTGCTTGCTTTCCGTAGGAGCATACTCATTTGTAGATTCAAATTTGTATCTTTAGTTATGCAATATCTCATTTTTCACTTTCTAGATATCTAACTCCAGGCTTTCAAAGACTACCTATCTTCCTTGACTTCTTTCTTGCCGGAATGAACTTGCATTGGCCTTTCAAGACGCTTCTTTCCCAGATCGAGATAGATGAATGATTTGCCCTCCTCTGCTACCTTACAAAGACAGACAGAAAGAGAATCTGGAGTTCTGTTGCTTAATGGCCCGCTATTTCCGACTTAAGAAGGAAATAGAGTCAAGGCCGTAAGGAAGGCCGAAGAGAAAGAGCTAGAAAAGCCTGCCGGATCCGGGAAGGCGATGGATTTGCCCAGGTTCGGAATGTGCCCGAGTTGGAGAGATCTGACCCTTAGGCCTTTTCCGCTTACGGCTCGACTACGGATTGAGAAGTAGAAGTCCAACCGGAAAGAAGAGTCAGCATACGACCCTTATTGATAGGCGCGGCCTTCTTCGATCGTTCCACTTCGGAAGTCAAGGAAGGAGCCGACTAGAAGTGTACTTACTAAGCTAAGAGAGGGGCGCTTTGCCCCTTGAGATTGGGTCCTTCGTTTGGAACTCCCCTTTTCCTTTCCCCTTTGACCTGTGCCAAACTCTACCTTTGCTGTTGCCAGGTGGAATAATTCATTCAACTGAAAAAAAATATTTTTTTTGTGTTCAGGGAAGTATGAAAGTCTGGGTATCCCGCCCGTGTTAGCTCTTCTTCTTCTGCTAAGGGTCATCCGTAGCTTTGAGCGAATCCCCTTTTACGAATTCTTTGGATGAAATACTCTTTTGTCAACTGCAACTGGAAACTGATTTCGCTTGGCCGCGGCTACTACAATTTTCAATTTGACAGCACGATAGATAGAGTCTGGGGCGATTCCTCGGCTCCTAGAGGCTCGAGAGACCTTTCCGACAAAACGTCGCGTCTTGCCGCTGGGTAAAGGCAGGCAGAGAGATGAAAGGACCACTTCACGCTGAGGTTCATAAAGGGAAATCCGGCCTCCTTGATCCTCGCCCCAAAGCCAACGCATGAGTTTGGTGCTCTCCATTAACCGCTCAAATCTTGTGCTCAAAGAGGTCCCGGTACCTTATTCTTGGAGCTAGGCTAAAACTCGTCCACATCTCCTGTCCGAACGATCATCTCCCGTCGTCCTTCCGGCTTGCTATCTCTTTATATCTCGAATCCCTCGTGATGGTAGGACTCTCTCTTCGCCTTGGCTGCTGATTAAATTGAAGACATCCTTCCTGCTTTTAGAGGCGCCATCTTTCTGAACTTAAGAAAAAACGTGACTTTCATAGGCCTCTAGGTGATCTTTTACTGGTGCTCTGCCTGAAAATACGAGAATTTCGTTTTTGAGACCAGTGCGATAAATGGGCTTTTGAGACTCCGTTTTGTTAACAGCAAGTATTGTTTCTTCCTTACTTTAACAAGTAAGCAAGTAAACTACCTTCACGGGTAAGGATCGTCTGTGCTATGAGTTTCTCTTCCTCGATAGTGATCTAAGGCAAGTAGAAATCCCTCTTACTCAATAGTGGCTAAGGCAAGAAAGTATGATCAATGATCTTCTGCTAATGCTAGCGTCTTTTTCATCTCTAATCTCATCTATGCTTCAGGAAAAAGTTTAACCTACCCGCAAAAAATCAATATAATAAAAAAGGGCTGGCTGCTCTCCTTAATTTCACAAAGAAAAGAATTGAGTGGTTTTTGCTCCTTGCCCTTAGTGAAGCGAGTGGCTTCTGCTCTCCAATTTAGCATTTGTGAGCGGCTTTCGCTTCTCTTCTTTGAAATCTAGATCTTCTCTTTCTGTGTCTATCAATCTTCCTGCCCCAAGCTGATGAATAAGCTCGAGATAGCCAAGATGGATGGAGTAGGGCTAGTCTAAGACAAGACAGACCGATCTCTATTCTCCTGCTCGCGTTTACAAGGGTTCCCACTCACTCTATTGAGTTACAGCCCTTGTTGGGTTCTGCAAGGAAGCATCTCGATAGGTCCGCAACTTGTGCTGTGGTTGATGCCCCACCCGAGCTCTAATTCCATACTCGATTCGCCGTGTCTGATAGAATTGTTTTCAGGTTTGAAGGAATTGATAGATGCGGGAAGGATTGCTCTAGATAGCACATCTTGGTCTTTTGCTCTTACAGATGCCAGTCTTTTTTCTGTTGATGCGAAATAAGTGGTCTTAGCCTTTACGAGATGCCCCTTGGAGTGTTGGATTGAAGGAGAAAAAATCCTAACACACTCGAGGTTTGATCTTCCAATCCTTGGAAGTTTAGACGGTTTCACGGAGGTACATCTTGATTCGTCTAGAGCGAATATGCCGCTGATGCATAAAGCTGTGTGGCACCTGCTGAATCATATAGAGTTTGTAGCTAGGCGTCACGCACACAAAGACCTGAACATTTCGTTAGACCGGCAAAATAGAAAACAAGACGAGCTGCTAACATGGAACAAGCCTCTCTTCCCTTGCTGCGGCTGGTCGCCCTAGTTCAGTCAAATGAGTTTTGAGAGGCGAAACCAAACCGCCTGACATCTATACAGCCGCACTTCCAAGGATCTTCTGATCGTAGACCACCCTACCGCCCGCACTTCTACTTCCCCTCTATACCCTTCCCTAAAGCCTGGTCTGTCCACTCCACTCGGTTAAGTAAGTGGAGATTTACTTAGTTCTTGTCTATTTAGCACTAATTGCTCCTGTTTCTGAGAGCAAAGAAAATTGTTTCAGTTAGGTTCTTTACAACCAAATCAAGAACAGAACCTTTAGGCGGCACCAAAACAATGAGAATTGCCTCTCTTTCACCTTTCCTGAATGAAGAAAGACAAGAGATCAGTGCAATAGATACAGAGGGGAGAGAAACTGTCTTCGTTCGGTTCGGCAGAAGAAAGCCGAGACTGACTCTTTATCTTCAGCTTCAATTACAGAGCATTCTGCTTCCCGGCGAACTGAGAAATTCTTTGATTCGTTCGAGCGACGGAAGGCTGTAGTTGAATAAGTCGATCTTCTTTTCTTCTCTTGATTATCAATCAGTAGGCTTTGAAGCAGTAGTGCCCCACTATCAATCAGAGTAGGAGCTAACCACTACGCTAACGTAGGCTTCAAAGCTAAAGATAGGAGGGAAGGAGTGGAGTCAAGCCCTGACCGTCGTCCGCTCTGGTCGAGCCAGCCATCTAAGATGCTATCAAGGCGAGTCCTTGAGAGAATGAATTAGTGTAATAGATGACAGCCGGACATTCCGGAAGGATTGATGACGCATCTTCCCGGGGCAGTGAAGTCTCCAATAGAACTCTGACTTCTCGCCCCTCTTCTCTGCCACCATCCCCCAACCATATGGCTAGGGTAGAGTACCTCTCTACTCATGTCCCAGGACTACGGCTCATCTATAAAAATAACAATTCAATCGATTCCCTCTTACTACCTGCCTCTCTGTCCGGACCGGTGTGAACCCAGACTATTCTTTTGACTTTATTGAAGATTTATAGAGTATTAAGACAGCATCTAAAGGAGAAAAGCATTATAGCCCTATGGTTTCAGGCTTTCCGGATGTCCGGAGTGAGTGAGAAAGCCACCGGTAAACTCGAGGTAGACTTTTCCATGACATACATTCGGCTTGACGGGATCATAGCCTTAGCCATAGACGGAAAGGAAAGCTAGGCCATGTCCGCTACAGAATACTGTACTCTAGCAGCCCCCCCCCTTGCCTTAACTTTCTTTCACTTGTCGACTTGTACCTTAGTTAGACCTCTCGAAAGCCATCTCACTTGGAAGAAGCATGTCACTTGGAAATGCCATCCAATGGCCTAAACCGCATCTAATTAGGCATTCAAACTATTTGACTGATGTAGTAGTAGTAGCAGCAAAAAGGAAACTGACCCCCGAGCATAACCATAGCTAAGCAAAATCAATTAGGCGATCCTTACTGTCGGAAAGACTCAAATAGGCCAACTCATTTAGTATAGTAAAACTCAACATACGACGAGGTTAGTTTACTAAAGGAAGGTGACGTACTCCTTAATCGTAGAGCTAACAAAGGATCCTGCCTGTAGCTTGTGGCTTTGTTAGTTGGCTTAATAGCTTGCTTGGTCCGATTGTTCATCTTGCTTTGCTGGTCCCGCTGCCCTTACCTACTCCAATCCCGAAACGAAAAGAGTAGTTCCCGTTCCCTATTCGTCCTGGTCCCTGTGAAAGGTCCAGTCGATGGGAAAGAATCCATGTTAAAGTCTTATTACCGAGTGCGAGCTGCTTTCTGTGGAAGGTTCGATTACGGGAAGGAAATAGAGGTCACAAGGTAAGGGACCGCTTTCCAAAAGCATAGCTTTAGCTATTACAACCCTTTTATGCGTGGAAAATGAATCAAAGCAGTTCTCCCTTACTCTAAGAAGTAAGCAAGTAGAAACTACCTCGACCTGCGGGTCTTCTAAATAAATGGTTCTTGTTTATGCTCGTATAGCATAAAAAGGATTCATTGGGGGGGCCATGAGAAATCCACTTTGTACCTTCGTATCTATAATCTAAACACTTCTCACCTCTGTGCCTTCTTTACTTCCCGGCTCAAGCAAGAGCCACAGTGACTGCAACAAGAGGAAAGCCACCTTAATCAGTCAAGCAAGTAATTTGAATAGGGATTATGAACAGGCCCTTACCTTGGCCTTAGCCGTTCGATTGATTGTTCTAAAGTCAAGCCTTTCACTTCATTGTTCAAGCTCATGAACATGGGTTGAGTTCATACATTATGAAAGCTTTCCTATTCAAGACATACTACCAATTCCTTTGAAGCTACTACCACTACCGAAGCCGGCTTGCTTCTTTTGGTTACCGGTTGGGCTTTCTACCGATGGGAGATTAGTCAGCGGAAGACTTGCAGGCTAGCTCGTGCAATCAACGAAAAAAGCCTTCTCCATACTCTATCTTCTAAGCGAATTGGCATTACCTTAGTAAGCTAGCTTTCTAAGCTAAGCAAGCCCGGTTCTCCGGGCACTACGGTAGGACGTGGATCGATCATGACGAGAATGGACTTTTCCGTAATGTAATAGAAGAGTCACAGTCCAGTTCCCCCGGCTATCTCTTTTTTCTTACTAGTAATAATAAGAGATATGAATGAAAGCGGGTAAGGGCTTGGCTTAACCCTGTGTTCTCTCCTAATCAGGTCGGGGGCGGAGACCGGCTTCATCATTCAGTGGTAGAGTGTTCATAGAAAAGAAGGCGTCGCCCAACGAGTGGCAGATTTTGGTGGTGGATGCTAAGGCAGTTCCTTTTTTCTGGTTTCTGGAGAGAATCTCGCTCATGGAGGAAGAGTACGCGTGCTAGCGCGCTACGGCTTAGGCAGTTGATCGGATCAGATAGCCCTTCGGGCTACCGCACATAAAATTCCGATCAACAACTTGGAGGTATGGCTGAGTGGCTTAAGGCATTGGTTTGCTAAATCGACATACAAGAAGATTGTATCATGGGTTCGAATCCCATTTCCTCCGGCACGGAAGTGGAACGAGCGGGCGAAATTACGTGAGAGGAGAAAGAACCGAACCCCTTGGTGGAGTCCAGTCCCCCGGAGGACTTAATAGCACTACTTAGTGACTAGGAGCAGAGAGCCCGTTGCGCCTTGTTTTTTTGACCGGCCTATCTTCTTTCTATAAGCAAGCTCCCTCCGGCCGGTAGGTACCTGGACGGCTCTCGGTTCTTGAGCATGTTGGGAGATTAGGCGGCGAAAGAGCTGCTCGAAAGCTTTACGAACAAGCGAAAAGGCCCTTAACTGAAACTTAAAGGGCTTTTCGCTTTATTCTTACTTAAGAAGAAAGTGTAGGGCGCTTTTCGATGAAGAAAACAGACTTTAGGAAAGTGGTTCAGGTAGCTCAGTTGGGTAGAGCAAAGGACTGAAAATCCTTGTGTCAGTGGTTCGAATCCACTTCTAAGCGGGCGAAGGGTCCAAAAAGGATGAGCGAGTTCGGTTCGAGTCTTGATCGACCGGGTAGATCTATATGCTTCGGAGGGTGAAACGAGGTGTAGCGCAGTCTGGTCAGCGCATCTGTTTTGGGTACAGAGGGCCATAGGTTCGAATCCTGTCACCTTGATGTGATGGGCTGATGTGCACAGACCCATAGGCTATAAGGCTGACGAAAAAAAGCACATTTTTCATTAAAGGTAAAAGATGATTAGACTTCTTTCTTAACTTGGAAAAAGGGCTCAAACAATGCCTGTCCCATTCTGTTGTTGGTCAACAACCAACTACCCACCTATACATACTTTAACCACCAAATCTAGAGGCTTGACGGAGTGAAGCTGTCTGGAGAGAATCACTTAAAATCAAACATTCTTATGCCTAAACTGGGTCAATTGACTTATTTCACACAATTCTTCTGGTTATGCCTCTTCTTCTTTACTTTCTATATTCTAATATGCAATGATAGGTATGGAGTACTTGGGATCAGCAGAATTCTAAAACTACGAAATCAACTGCTTTCACACCGGGGGAACAACATCCAACGCAAGGATCCCAAGAGTTTGGAAGATATCTTGAGAAAAGGTTTTCACACAGGTGTATCCTATATGTACTCTAGTTTATTCGAAGTATCCCAATGGTGTAATACTCAGTTAAGCAACCCTATTTTTTTACGCGCCTTTCTAGTAACAGCATTCCTTTTTCTTTTATATTTTATATTTACCATTTTTGGTTCCAATTGTCTTTTTTTTTGCTTTTTAGTTAAATGCAGCGTTTCCGTTATAATTCGCCTCTTCCTTAACTACATGGCGTTAACGGCGGTTGGCCTTTTTTTTGCGGAAACACTTTTTCACTTTTTTTTTGACTGCGCAAATCCCAATATGATGGTCCCGGCTGGAGCTGGGATCCCGGACCTGAACTTGCCAGGGGAAAACCCGCCGCTCTCACAAGCGGAGGTTCAAGAATGCCATCAAGCCCTTAATCAAATAGAAAATGATGATTTGCTTAATCCAGAATTTAAAACAGCGCGGGTTAAAGAGGAACTTATAACCCAGCGCGTGTGGCAATTATACCCCGGCCGTACTTTTCCTCTAGGGGAAGTGCGGGACGAAGTGCAATATTTGCTCTATGATATTATGGACGCGGAACCGAGACGGCGTTATAACCGTCTATATAGAATTTTGAGAGATCTCAATAGAGATGGAAGGGAAACCCCCTTCTTTCGGGCTGTTAGTAAGCGGTTAGAGAACCCGGATCAGTTTGGGTTATAAGTCTGCTAGTTTCTTTGATCCCACTCGGTGTTCTTATTCCATTTTATTCTAATACTTCGACTTATTTGGAAAAATTAGGAAAATCACTTTGATCTCTTGTTTCGGAGAAATAAGTGGCTCACGAGGAATGGAAAGAAACATATTCTATTTGATCTCGAAGTCTTCATATAGCACTTCTTCAAATCCTGGATGGGTGATCACTTGTAAGAATGACATAATGCTAATCCATGTTCTACACGGCCAAGGAAGTTTTAAAATATGACCATCAGAATGATTTTATACCTATCGGTCACCTTCTAGGTTCTTTGACTTTTTGTATTACCACGTCCCAAAAAGGGACGGGAACTTTTTTTTGTTTTCCAAATACCTATTGATGTTGATGAACGGGCTGAGAGATCCGGCATAACCACTCACGAAAGCTTCTTTCATCATCTTCCCATCCTCTTCTTTCTATCTCCGTAGTCAGTCTGGCTGCATACTCCATCTGGATGAGTTCTGTGGCAAGCTGACGGATTCTGCAACTTCTTATCTTCCGAAAGAAGTTTTTATTCTAAGAGCGGAGATTTCAAAGAGAGCACCGGATCTTGCATGAATGTGCACATCCGATTTGTTCACATCTTTAATATGACCCTTTGCCATAGACCAATTGCCAGAGATTGGCTAGCATGAGGACATATAGGCTAAAAAGAGGTTAGCCCTAGTTGATTCTGCACTCCCTACCTTAAGAGGGGCATAGCGCTTGCTAAAGGAATGCTTACCGAGAAGCTTCCCTGGTCACGAGCGAAGGAGGAAAAAAATATATACTAAAAAGCACAGATTGCATACGAGATAAAGATCTTATTTGCTGGAACTGGAAAGAGTGAAGGATGCGTATTCGGGGCCTGAGCATACGTGGTCTCGTGGGCTTTCCCCCGCCACTTTCAAATCTGCCTGTCTAGATAGGGGACTTGCAAACGAGGCCTGGAGGTGAAGATTCAAAGAAGCAGCAGTTAGAAATCTCCCCAAGGCAGTTTCGGACCATTGCCCTATCCTCATAAGTACAACTGGTTTTGCTCCACTACCAATGGCAGCCATTTCGGTTCCAAGCGGCATGGATGAATAACCAAAAGTTTGATGGCTTTGTTCGGACGAACTGGAATCGTCTTTGTTATAATAGAATAGATAGAGGTTTGGAACCCCATTAATAACACTGTTAAATAAGCTTTCTTGCTCCATCTTTCCGCGATAGAGAAGAGAGCTTTAGCTGCCGCCAGTGACTAGCTTGACAGTGAATCTCTCCTCTAACTGAAACTGACCCAGAGGATAGACTGGACTTTGAAGAGGAACGAAGGCGCTCGACTGCTAAGAAGAGGAACGAAGTAGCGAGACAGACTTATAAATCTAAGGATCGGAACGAAGTAGCTCGACTAAGCAGGAGAGGGTCGAAGAGTTTTATCGATTGAACGGACGTAAACGGGACGAAGAGCTTAGTATAGTAATACTATACGTTACTCAGCTCCTGTTGCTTCTGCTAGAAGGGGCTTTTTGGACTTTGCTCCCGCCCCGTCCCGGGGTAATGGGATAAGGGAGCTCCTTAAGGTGTAGATTCGTATAACGAAGTAGGCTGGAACAGCTTACTTTCGTATCCCTATAAATAGCTAACTGCCAACTAACTGCTTTAGCTACACAGCTAAGTCGTCTAACTGCAGAAGGAATATTCCGCTCTACCGCCACTTCGTCTTACGAAGCACAGTCCTCTTTTCTGACTTCATTCATACTACTTAGCATTAGCCCACCTTCATACTCTTTACGCCTGAAATCTACTTCTAATTCATTGATCGGGTCTTCGACCCTGCGTCTCTACGAGACTTGACTCTATCGACCCTTAGCCTATACTAGGCTTGAGCCTTCGACCCTTAGTATACTATATACTAAGATCTTCGAACCAGTGTCTATCAACCCAGGTCTTCGAACCTCTTCCCCTCACTCTCCTTTCAAACAAATAAAGGGTTATTCCATTCTTGTAGCAGCCACCGCTTCGGAATTGCTTCTTACTTCGCGCTCGGAAGTCAAGTCTAGTTTGCTTGGTGGGAGCAGAAGGTTCCTCTTCCAAACAAAGTAGTGAGTAACGTTCAAATCTTCGCCTATCAGCGCTATTTGAGTCTATCGATACTGAGCCCTATCTTAGTTATTCAGCTCTGCCGCTCCTCTCCTTTCTCCACTAAATGCAGGTAGTACAAACTTTCACCCTTAGTTATGTTGGTAAGGATAAGTCTTTGTTTGGTCTTTGAAGTCTGATCAGAAGATGGGGCTAAGACAGGTACACCTGGGGTCAAGGTAATGGTTCTACCATTCATTTGAAAACTATCAGTCTTTTTCCTGCCACTACGCGTGGTATCCCTATCTGACTGCCATGGCCTACCCAACAACAAATGAAATGCATCCATAGGCAATACATCACACAATATTTGATCTTCATAGTCAGGGCCAAAATGAAAAGTAACTAGAGCTTGCTTAGTTACCTCAACTGTGCTTCCATCATTGAGCCAATGCAATTTATAAGGCTCCGGATGTCTGAATGTAGGATGGCTGAGCTTGTCAATCATAGTTTGAGATTGGTGCAACTGCCTCCATCTATGATCATGCTACACACTCTGCCCATGAATGACTAAGCATCTGGTCTGGAAAATGACTTCTCTCTGGCTGGCCGGTGTGCCTTCAAAGGTGGGTCACATGTGTCTGGAGAAAGTGGATATGCTAGCAACTCACCTTTAGCACCTGCTAAAGTAGTGAAAAAATGGATGCCTCCTTGAACAAAGATTCCCACCAGGCAGACTCAAGCACCATAGTTGTCACTCCAGATACACATGCGCTTATTGCTAATAGTGATGAAGAAGTGGGGTGGACTGCTGTGCCAAAGAAGAAGCAAGCGAAAGACAGAAACCCTCTTCCAGGAAAGGAGCCTACAGATTATGAAATAGCTTAGTGTGGTGTGATAAAACAAAATATTGTCCTATTTCCAAGGTAATCACCTGACTAACGGCAGCCTTTTTACTATTAGACTCGACATATTAGAAATTAGAACTCTTGAGCGGGGGAAGCGGACATTAGTCAGGGAAACCCTAGGGAAGCTCTTATTACTAAGGCTGCGGCAAGTTCAATAAATCCTTTCTACGGTTTAAGTTCAAGCCTTAGCTACGTCTATTTAGCTCTTCGCCCCTTAGTCTAGTCTATATTTCTTCGAACCTTATCCATGTCTAGCAGCTGGCATTCCCTTATTAGATTAGATGTTACTTTCTTTAGTTTAGCAGATCCGGTATCGGTATCGGTAGCATTCTCGGTCAATAGCCGGAGATGAAAGAAAAAGGGTTATGAATTCAATTGCTAGTCCAGCAAGAGCGTCTGATGGAATTCTTTCTGTAACTCATACTCTCACATCGGTTACTCAAGCAGCTTATTCGTTAACATTTAATAGCAAACAAGCCCTTCGTTAAAGGTTGCAAGACACAGAGGCGAAGCTCTCCAAATAGCGTATAGTATATACGCCGGGAAGAAGACTGATACTAAGAACCTAACAGCAGAAAACTACTTGTGTAGGTCGAGGGGAGTGGCAAAATATAGCGGAACCTCTTTTCGAAACAAGGTAGACGTAAACAAGCAACTCCGGAGCTAGCGCTTTCGCCTATAGCTCACGTCACGCGCTATAGTTTGATTGGTGGTTCCCCTGTCACTTTGCTGGAGGTGGAACCTTTTAGGCTCTGCCTAAGACAGTGTGGGTTGGTGGACCTCCCTTACACAGGAGCATTCTATACTTGGAACAATAAGCAGCTTGGGGATGGAAGGGTATGTTGTCAAATTGATAGAATGGTGAGTAATGCCACTTGGAACTCTCTGTCGCCTGGTGCTCTTTGCCATTTCTATCCTGAAGGCAGTTTTGATCATAGTCCTTTTGTGTTGAGCTTATTCAATGAGGTGGGTGGTGGGAGAAATTCAGGTTTTTCAATATGCTGACTGATGCTCCCTCCTTCATGTCTAAGGTGCAAGACACTTGGCCCCAGACTGGTATCAATGGGACTAGAATGTACAAGCTAGTTACTAGGTTGAAGATGCTTAAACCTGTGATGAAAGCCTTGAATACTGAACTGTATTCTGATGTTGAGAACTCAGCTGATACTGCTTACAAGGAACTGATTGATTGCCAGAATAGACTACAACTAGATGTCAATAATGCTCAGAGGATAAGTGAGGACGCAGAGGCTAGATCCAAGTACACTTTTGCTAATCAGGCTAGAATGACTTTCCTGAGACAGAGGGCCAAAGCTACTTGGCTACAGCTCGGTGATGCTAATACTGCCTACTTCCATGCCAGCATTCGAAAAAGAAGGTTGAGAAACAATGTGTATAGAATTCAACTTAAGAAAGAGCAAAGTTCGAAAGAAAGAAGGAGAGAGAATCTTACCCTTTCACTTGGCTTTCAGATACTTATATCGACTAATTGATCGAAGGAGAAAAGGTTTTTTACACGTGTTCGAAATAGAAAAGGAGTTGAGACCTCCGCCTGTGTGCCGCAACCTGTCGTTAGGCTAAGTTACTTCAATAGAATTAAGAGAAACCCACCCCTAAGTCAAACACTTGTTTTGGTGTACTACCAATCCATATATTATCCTTATAAAATAAAGGAGAAAGCTTTTGTTGTTCAAAGCTATACCAACCCGAGAATTTATACACATCGAAGGCGATCGAATTCACTCTGAAGTTAGAGTGCACATCGACTTCTAGAAGTCGTTCAGGTTGCTTCTCAAACCATTCTGCATCGACCTTTTGCTGGACTCTAGACAAAAAAAAGGCTCCTTGAGTCATGCTACTGGACTTTAGGCTTATATGAACATTCACCTCCGAAGTGGAGAAGCTGAAGATGGATATCGGACTCTGGGATTTGTGTAGCGGCTAGTCTCCGTTAACGTCGAAAAGGATCTTCATTCGGTAACATGCTAACAGTTAGTTATATGATTTAGCTGCAACTATTGATTGCAAAAGGGGCAAAAGACTCAAAACAGACACTCTTGGTCCACATAAGGGATGGGGTAGGCTCCTTGTCTACCAGACGGATCTGAATAGACAAAAAATGGATTTCCGCAAATAGAAGACAGGGCAATTCTTTCATACCGTGTACCAAAGGATGATACTGGGAAGATAGCTAGATTCATTGTCAAATCCAACTCCACCTAGTAAAGCTAACGATGAGATTTTGGGAGGGATCCATCATCACTACTTTGAAGAAATAATAAGGTTAGAGGAGAGGCACAGCAAGGGCTGATCTTTTACCAAGGGCGGCGTATACCCCTTTCAATCCAGCTCCTCATCATACCACACCCCCCAGATAAAGAAAGAAAACCCAGAGCTTAAAGCCTCTTTTTTCTTCTTCCGGTATAGGAGAATTCGAAACTTTCTAATTGTGGCTTGTCTATTAGTGGAAATGGGCCGATGAGCTTTAGCCCCTGGGCGGGATCAAAGAATTCTCTTTTCGAATTTTCATTTAATACCATTAACTAAAAAAGGCTTGCGGGCTTTCCCTTATTAGGTTAAAGTACGTTATATGCTTTCCTAGGTGCTTAAGTCAATGAGTGGATCCGGTAGACTAAGGCGGGTCAGCTCAGTGAGATGCTGTGGACGAAAGGCTTTCACTGGCCTATCGGCTGCTCTGTGAACAAGCCTAGTTGCTGGTCCTGCTGTCTGAACTGCCACCTCTACTCCAATACATAAGCTCCAGCTGAAGTGTAGCAGCTCCGCCCCATTCATCACTGCTTTCCGTTAAAAAGACAAGAGCCGCTCCTCTACGATCTAAGTCCTCTCTCTAAAAAGAAAGAGCGTAAGTTAATCAGGGGCGTAGCGAATCGCTTATGCGAAGCTTATGGATGGATCGAAAAGCTTTCCAACCCTACAGGTCTCTTCCCCCCCCCCTATCGGTCGAGCCGCTATAGCTCCTCGGACCTAGCATTGCTGCCTGGCCCATCACCTTGATATGATGCGCACTCGGTAAGGTCTCTTACCATCCCCTTCAATATCCATATTCTTTGAACTTCGGACGCCAGCTAAGGCCTTCTATCTGGGATAAAGCTTAGAAAAAGAGGTAATTCTTTTGTCTTCCACCTATGAGAAGATCAATTAAACAGGCCCCCGGCTTAAAAAGCATATCAACTTCATGGGGTTAGTAACTCGAGTCTTATGAAAAGGGCCCCCATGGCCATCCAGAATTTCCAATTTAGTCGGTTCCGTGAATGCAATTTACATGTGGCATACGAAAATGATTATGCGAAGGGTCTTTAGTCAGGGTCGATAGAGTAAGAGCTGAGTAATATCGGTAGACACAGCAGTTGAATTGCAGCTGAATAACGTTGTTAGACACCTAAGTTAAGTCATTTTGCTGTCTAAAAGGTCTTCAAGTAGCATAAAGAAGAAGAGAAGAAAAGCTTTTGGTACGTAGTCGCTAAAGCGAAGCTTTTGGAAAGAAGTCTATATACGATGCGGCGGGAAAGAAGTTCTGGGTTGTAAGACTAGGGATCGAAGAGCTCATCTGTCAATCATGGCATGGATAGAGAAGAATGGCTAGCTATCCTTGAGTGACACATCGCTATGATTGTATCGAAGACGGGCTGGCTGTCAGTGACCCTTACTTGACTATATGTCACCATCCAATCTTGGTTATATTATGTATGTCAATTCTGCCTCATCGTGAATGAAACGTTTTCTTTGAGTCACCCATTCTGGACGACGAGAGGCATGGTTAAATATACTTTGAAATGGGTCTTCCCTTCTCTAGAAAAAAGAAAGATCTGCTTCGTTGCCAATTACCGTCCTGCTACCAACCAAAAAGCCACTTTCGTATGAATCTATTTGTCTTCCTTATCTGGCGCAAAACCTATGGGATATCCCGACTTGACTATTGACTCTATTGGCTTATCAATTTCTCACGGGCTGGGGGGAGGCCCACACTAAACCAAAAACCCGGATCCGAGCTAAACCAACAAAGCACTTATTTCTGTTAGGTGTGCAAGTGTGAGTTTGCTTGTCCCACATCGGAAGATGAAGCATAGTTTATATAACCTAAGTGAGCTAATCCTCCTATTGCCATATAGTTTTGGGATGGATCCTCACTTGGGCTTTGTTAGTGGGCTTTTCTCTCCTCCTTGTCTCTCTACCTTCAGCGTGCCAAATCCCAATCTGCAACAGAGCTCGTATCCGCTTTCTCTTTCTTTTCAAGCTGAATCGAATAATAGAAATCTCGTAATAGAAGAAAGGTTCACAGAAGGTTGAGAAGTAGTACGCCCGGCCCTCGTACAGGTTTTTCGAAACAAATATATATAGAAATCTATATAAGATAGAAGAGGGGAAGAATCGACAAAGACTGACGAACGACGGTCTTTCTGAGATTATAGATATATATATAGGGCGATGGGCAATCTGAGTAAATACCTTACTCAACTCAGAGAAAGTCCCGGTCAATATTAGTGTTAAAGCAAGAGAGGCGCTTCATAGGATGTTACCGATAAAGATTCAAACTATTCTAGAATTATAGGAGTTAAAACGTGATAAATTCGTTTTTTGAATCTTTTTTCATACAACTAAAAAAGGAATAAGAGAAGAAAGCAATGCCCAAAACTCCCATGTCTTTCTTGGTTGGATCAACCCAACCGGTGAATTTTTATTCCTGAATTGGAAGAGCAAGAATCAGTCTTTCTTCATTTTTGAGCGGGAAGCAGAAGGAAAAAAGAGAATTTTGTATTATGACTACTAGTTGTAAAAAGGAGATGACTAATTGGACAAAGGAGATGACTAATTGGAAAAAGGAGATGACTAATTGGACAAAGGAGATGACTAATGCCCCTCGACCGACACGCCGAGTCTTATTCGGACTCAGCGCGCTGTTCACCCTCTTTTTGGTCGGGGGAAGCGGGCTGTTTGAAACAAAAACTATTCTCCAACTGCTGTTGGGCGGCATAGCAACAGCGGCTTCTATCGGTTTTTTTTGTTATTCCCGCACCCGAGAGCACTTCCTGGTAAGACTTGATCTGAATCGTAGAAAAAATGAATTCATGGGCAGAGTAAAGGTTTTAGTTCTAAAAATAACTTTCTTTCTTGATGTACTTTGGTCCCTTCTAAAGAGTTCGAAAGATTTCGTTTCCTCTTTCTGTATAAAGAGAAAATCTTGCTTCTTGTTCTTTGCCAAGCTTGGCTATATTACGATTTATTTTTTGGTTTTCACTCGTTGTTATTCAATTATCTTTTCTCCGGACGAACCGGATTATGGACGGGCGCTCCAGGTCCTATTGCAGCTATCCCTTTTTCTTTTTCTTTTTCGCGACTTTTCGCCTAAAGCAGAAAAAGAAGCGAATTGGTTTTTAATAACGACTACTTTTTATTCTGTGGTCGCGACCCTGTTTCTCAAGGACCTGGTCAGTCTCGAAAGTATTGTATTCATGGTACTTCCACTTTTTATTTTCTTGATTTTACGTCTTCCATCGGACGTTCTTCCATTTGCGAGTTTGATTCTCTATTCCTTGGACCCGATACTAGCCCAATGGGCCTTTTATCTTCTCTTCCAACTGGGAACCCACGCCATTTTATCCTTCGTGTTTGAATCCCGCCCCAAAAAAAGGGGAATGCTGCTGTGTAGTCTCTTCGGGCTCTTTTTTTATTTGATCGGAAACATATGGTATAGTGAAGATTTTATGCACGAACCGGCACGGCTAACCGCCCTGGTGTCGGGGGCTTGCATAATCTTTCTCAGTTTACGGCGGCGCTCCACGCTTGCATTTATTTTTAGTTTTTCGGTCTATCTAGTCGCGAGTATCGGACTAGGGGTCCTTTCCATAGCTTCGGCGTCGGGCGGGGAAAATATATCTTACCCGATTCCCTTCCTTTTTATTGGCGCCCACGCATTCGGTTTGGGGGGATTCTACCTTTTTTACAAGACTCTCCCAGCGGCAAAACAGCCGCTAGTGCCGTTGCTCTTCGGAGCTATCCTGTACTTTCTTCCCTACTTTCCACACCTGGAGTGGCTAGAAGGATGGATCGAGGGACTCGACCTCTTTCTGCTCCTGTTAGGATTTATTCTCTTCGTTTGCGGCGAAGAAAATGAATGACTATAAGAATGACAACATCGGGGGTGGATAAACTTCGTTGAAACGGAGGAATTGACTGATAAAGATAGACAGTAAGGATCGCCTAATTGATTTTGCTTAGTAAAAGGGGAGACTGGTTCGTTTTTGGCTTGCTTCAATGATAAGGGGAAGGGGAGAGGTGAGGAGGGCCCCCTTCAAGCAGACTACTTTACTAGCTTGAATTCATTCAAAGTACAGGAACTGCTTTAACAAAAGGGCTCGAACTACAGTGATCTGAGACCTTCTTCCCTTAGTCTGGGAGGTAGGTTATGTAGGCGACAACCCTTAATAGGTTGGTTGTTTCGATCCCAAAGGGCAAAATAATCGATGAGTAGTATGCCTGGTAAGAACCTTCTCAAGTAAAGAAAGAAAGGCTAGTGCCACGGACTCTTAAACGAAAGGAATGAGTTCCAGATCCATTTATGGCGTTCCGAGTTCCTTATTCTCTTGGCTCGGCTTCCTTTTCTATTGATCAGAAGCATCAAGCAGCGCCGGTTTAGAATTCGATTCTAAGAAAGAAAGGGCTCAGGCCCTCCCTTTTCTTTTTCCCCTTCCTGCTTTCTACTATTTTAAATTATGTCTATTTCACCGCCATACCAAAAAAAGTATCCTACTTTGCGTGATGGTCATATATGATGACCAATCTTATCAATTGGAACGATGTTCAGGCATACCTGAAAGCAACCAATGTCACTGAAGCTACTACTAGGAAGCTTCTTTATAGGACAGTCGTCATACTTATTGCTTTTCTTGGAAGCGTCGTGCGTATGTTCCTAAAACAGGTCTTGTCAATTCCTAAGCTTTGCTTCCCCGTCCCCCCTAGACTCAGTCCCCTTATGAAGAAAAATGAACCAGGATAGGCCTCTTCTTCATACCGAAGAAAAAGTCACTCGAAGTAGTCAGCCTATTAGCAGTATAAGAGGAAGCCTAGCTAAATAAGTATGTAAGAAGCTTCCCGGCTTGAGCTTGCCCTTTTCATAACATCAGATTCGGCCTAGAACGCTTAGCGACTATTACTATAAGGTTAGGTGTCCATGCCACCAACCAACCAAGAAAACGGCTTTAGTGACTAACGCTATAGGCTTTCGCTACCGCTCAGCCCTTGCTTGTTCCTTCTATTTTTATTTGATAAGCACTGAAACAGATCTAAAAGCAAACATTCCATTGATTGAGCACCCATTCCTGTGTTTGATGATGATCCAACCTGCTATCTCAATGCATGGGATTTCCTTTCGGATACAAAGATTCACATAGAAAGTAGTGAGACTTTAATGGCCTAGTACGACCAGACAGAAGCAGAATCTTATGCGAGGCCTAGGTCAAGGCAGCCCGCGCATCAAGACAGCAGATAGGACGAAAGCTAAAGTTCCTTATCAAGTAAGCAAGTAAACTACCTTCACGCATAGGTCCTTCCGGGGATGCTGCCTAGCAGCTTGATCGATCAGTGCGGAACAACAGTCGATAAGCGATAGTCACTCCTAACCGATGAAGCGAAAGAACAGCCGAGGAGCCGAAGAGAAGGCAAGGTATGGAGTTGCTTTCTCCACATTGGTCAATCTTCATATAGAAGAATCGCACTTCCTGTTTTTTAGAGGCAAAACTAGCATTCTTCTTAATGCATTTCTCGTTCGTACCTGTGTTCTTCCATGAAAGGTTCCGCTCTTCCGTACATGAGTAAGAAAACTGCTCTGGATCCCAAGACTGAGCTCTTAGGTAACGAGGATCAGTGACTCAGAGATTCTATCATCCTTCTAGCTGGTTATCTTCATTTCTCCACCCCCGAAGCGAGAAGAGAGTCTCTCGAGCACTGACTTAAAGGTACCGATATCTATTTCATAACCTTAATGGCCGCCCCGGGGAAGAGTGGACGTAAAAGAGCATGCACTAAGCGTATGCGCTGAATAAGTGTTTTAGTCGTGAAGGCCGTAAATCGACGAAGTAGGTTTGTAATTAGACTCTGGGTATCGGGGGTAAGAAGGTGTCCACGGACATAAGCTACTGACTCAGCTCCAACAATTGCTTCCATTGATAATGCCAACAAGAGGGAAAAAGCCCTACGGTATAGTTACAGCTTTGTCTCCCTTCCTTACTCTAACGAGTAAGTAGTAAACAACCTTACTTATGAAAGTTTTAAAGTAAACTTAGGCTGTTGTTGAATCAACTTAGAATACAACCGGTACCCACGTCGCAACTAAAGCACTCGTAGCATACGTTCCATCCACATCCGGCCAGTTGAAGTGAAGATCGATAAAATGTTCTTCAAAGCTTGCTAATAACCAAAAAATAATTGGACTAGTGTAAGGGACTTCCTTTTCGAGCTAGCATTTTAGACCGATGCAATCTATCAGGCAAAGAAAAATGATTATTGATCAAGGCGGGAAGTCTCATTTCCCAAGAAGTAAGTCAGGAAAAAGGGCGGAGTATGGCTTTCGAGGGCTAGGTTCAAGGGCTGGTCGAGCTATCTCATAACCTCACCAGAGAGGTACTTCAAGAGCAAGAGTGAGTCTTACAGTCCTGATCTTATGTAGAAGGAACTCTTCTTCGCTTTCGCCTTAGATCAAGACATTGGTGAACGATAGCCTACACAAGCTAGGCCTAAGACAAGGCCCCATATAGATTCAGCTTAGGGGTTTATGCGCATCTTTCGAAAAAAATGAAGATCTTATTAGCTAGAGACAGCAGACATGATCAATAGATAGGAGTTAGTCTAGCCGGAGGCCCCAAACAAAGGCTTTTGAACTCGACTTGCTTACTTTTTTAAAGTAAGGCAATGGGCAATGCAATTTGCAAGCTGTGTAAAAGAGACTTGTATTCGATCCTAAACTAAATAAGGCTAGCTGTCAACCGTAGTGAAAGGGCATTAGTTAACCAACAAGCAACGGCGAAAGCGGTAGCTCTCTTCGATCCCCCGAGGAAGGACTCCCATGGAGCAGTAGGCAAGTAGTGAATCATATCCCATTCTCTAACTAGAACTCCGAGTGAGCTTTTCAGGGCTATGACGAGGTGCGAAAGGAAGCAAGGGAAGGTTTATAAATAAGAAAAAGAGTAAGCAAGTAAACTACCTTCACTCCTGAGCAATATCATCAGCTATACTTGCTCTCATTCCCGCTGGTAATGCTATTCCTTTAGAAAGTCAGGAATAGCGGTTTGGTCTAGCTTAGCTCATGAACTCCTAAACGAGAAGATTCCTAGCTACTGAGGAACAGGGATCTCGAATCAATCAATTCCTGGGTTGTTGTCTTAAAGAAAGCTTTTAGTGCGCGTTGCATGCTTTGTATTTGTAATAGTACGAACTAACTATATAAGCTTATGCTCTGGGCTCTGAGAACAGTCACGCCTCCTCTCTTCTTAGCATCTCTCTCTTATATTTAATAGAATAAGTAAGGCTAGCTCTTCATCTCTTTCGCTTTGAGGTCGATTAAGTAAGTATCCTAAGCCCCTACTCATTATTCCACATCAGGGATCGTTCCTAAGTCATCTAACCCTCACTCTCCTTCTTAGCCCTTTTGGGATTAAAAAGCATTTCTCCTATTCAGCTTGGAGTTTACTTAACAAAAAGTTTTTGCAAACTAGGTTCAGAAATCCTGTGGGCAAGACAGCCAGTGAGAGGTCTTGTCCTTATGTATTCTCTTTCCCTGGAGAGCTAACTATCTTTCCAAAAGCTTCGCTTAAGCGATTACATACGTCGAGATTCCTTTCGTTTCTTCTTTCGATTCGGTGGCAGCGGGAAAGAGACTCCCTGGTAACTAGGGGGAACCCTTAAATGTAATGTATCTTTTCTTACATATGAAGACTTGAGGTATAATCCCTCCAACAGCTAAGAAGAAAGATTTTTTTCTTACATGAATAAGGTAAAAGAGGCGAAATAGATCGAACAATAGGTTACATTCATCGATATTCTTCAAGAACTATCACAAATAGAAGATATCTTAGCCTTATGCTATGGAATACCATGGGGTTTGGATAAATCGATCTAGGATAGGACTACCAATACCAGAGGATCTACTTAAATTAATATAGATCAAACTTATCCTATTAACAGAGAAGAGAGGATTACTTTACATTTTTTTTTAGTGGGGATTCACTAAGCCTAAGTCCTTAACCCGCTATGATGCGACGAAGACTTCCTGCTTTGTTTCCGTCTCTCCTTCATTCCAGCTCGGGTGAATCTTTTTGGTTTTGTTTTTGCCCGTCAGTCATAATTATGGTCTGATGCTTTTTACTTTCTTTTTTTAACGTCTTGCGAAGGGTTATAGCGGTTAGCCAACTTACCCGGAAGTAAGACGCGCCGTCTGAGTTCCAACACGCACAGTGAAGTCTTCCCAGCAATCGGCAAAGTTCGCTCCAGTCCAGACGAAGCAGCTCGAAACGTGCTTTCACTCAACAGGAAAAGCAAGCCAAGCAAAATCAAAAGAGAATGGTTCGCACGACTTTGGTTGTGAGAGAGAAGGATCACTTCGACCGGGCCTGAATTACCACTCGCTCCACCTGAACCAGTATGCTTCAGAATACTGACCCAATCTCGATCGATGAAGAAAATCTAAAAAAAGCAGCGCTTATTTTAGCCTCGGTCAACCATGGGTTTAGGTTTTTTGCTTCCGCGAAAGCCTTCTTTCGTGCACATCCCGCTTTTCTATGCTTTTATATATATGTCTTTAAATCTTTTTTTTTATTGGGGAATCCGATCTTACTCTTCTCGAATCTGCAGCAATAAGACGCAGATGTTCTCATGAATAATAGGGGCTTTTAGAGTGGCATTACCGGACGTGAATCAGAAGGTTAGAACGAATAAGCTAGCTCTTTGCAAGAAGGGCTTTTTGAAGGACAAATGCCAAATGCAAAGAAAGCAGAAGATGCTTCTTAGCCAGCTCGCTCTAGTCCCGTACGAGAAGGATGAGAAAAGGCCAAGGAGAGCATCGAATAGGAGGGAATAGCGCATACTTGGACCTGTACATTACGATTACGGAGAAGAACCAGTGAACACCGCCTCCTCGATATGACTGGGTAGACTTAAAGGTCGCCCTTATGCCGATGCAACGAGTGAACTTGTCGACTTATCTCACAGAATTGAAAACCGGGTCTATGCCTAAAATCACAGTATTTCATCTAAAAAAAAAAGAAAGAGGAATCCTAGACTCTTATCGGCTCTTCAAGCAAGCGCGATAGCTGAATCCAGCAAGCCATAAAAGAAAAGCGGATATAAGAGAAAGGCAACGAACGCATAAGCACACGAGTACTTAGTAGACTTATGGGTTGGATGCTTCTTTACGGCTCTATAGTAAGCTCCGGATAGTTCGAGGAAGCCCCTATCGATACCATTAAAGGCAGAAATCGTGAATAACTAATACGAACAGCGGCAGAATAGAAGCCGAAAGCCAGAGCTGACTTATTGATTTGATGCTGAAAATCCGATCTGCAGATGAAGCAGAAGCAGGCAAAAGGCTCAAGGCATAAAGGCGATTATTCCCTTCTTGAGCTAAATCATTGACCTCGCGCCTGGTTTGATTAGGACATTGCCGCATTTCATCTCAAAGAGGATCTAACTCTTTCTTTCCGTCTTAGCCGAACTACCTGGCTCGGGTCAATTCACTCTTTCTTTATCGCAAGCAAATAGCCAAAGAGCTGATGAAAGAGCACCGTCTTCTCTTATTCCTGAAAAGATCTGCAGAGCAATTATTACAAAAAGACTAGCATCTCTAACGGGAAAGCAAAGACCTCCCCTTTGTTTGGTGGCCTCCTTCCAAAAGCATAGCTTTAGCTATTACAACCCTTGAGAAGAGTGAAAGCAGAATCAGACTCTCGTACGGCCTTCCTTCCCCAATAATGCCGCTATCATGCGCGAAGCGAAGCTTGATAGGAGCCCGAGCTAAGAGAATAGAGCAAACTCGACGTCACAAAACCAGGAATAGATCGTTCAAGGGAGCAACTCGAGATAGATGCAAGATTCTTTCTCCTTTTCCGAGGTCAAGTGCGCAAGAAAAAAACGAAAGTAGGTTGGTTGAAGGCCTACTACCTACTTTTTTCAGTATTCGAAATCTCTCTTCGTGGGAAAGCCTTCTTCTCTAAGACTGCTTTCTCATTCCTACTCTTCTACCCCTAGTCTCAATTCTCAAGAAGTGAGCGAGACGGCAAGTCTGCCTTGTCCAGAACGGAAAGCAAGCAAGAAAGCTAGCCATCTTCGACCTCATCTTCTGGCCACACTTCCTCTGGCATTACGACCTTTCACCTTAAAGGTACGTAGTCGCTTATTAGAAGCTTTTGGCTGGTCTATCGCTATTTATTTCGCTATTCAATTGGTCAATCCGACAAACAAATCAGAAGTTGGTCTTCGACCTAGCCCTTGTCGATCTCAAGATCTGTTGAGAAGTGGTGCAACCCAGATGCTGTAAGCTTCGGAGCAGCCTTTCCCGACAGAAGCAACAAACAGGCGCAAATAGAACAACACAGAAGCAAGAGGTACGCGTGTAGAAAAACAGATAGAAGAAGAACGCGAATTCGGAACCCCTTAAGGTAATCACGGGGGTTGCTTTTCGAACAATTCGAATAGATAAAGTATGCCCGCGTGGCGAAATCTGAGATACCAAATGTTTTCATTTCCCTAGGATCGAGCGATAGGGTGCCTGCCTACAGTTAAGAATTGATCTCCTCCAAAACGAGAAAGTCAAAAAGAAAGTTCGTGTGTATGCCAGCGTTACGGCTTAGCCAACCACTGCTTAGGTTGCTTTTACAGCAGAACTCTCCTCATGGCAGAGAGAGGCCAGGAGTCGGGAGTGGAGCCCTCTTGGAGACTTGTTCACCCGAGGCAGTACATCGCCCGAGCCTTACTTAAACTTAAAGGCCGCTGCCTTCCAAAAGCATAGCTTTAGCGAGTAAACTACCAAAAGCATCTAATAAGCGATTACATACCTCCAGGAGTGAAGTTTCTATTGAGTCAGATCTGGGATTCGTTTCCAAATTCATCTCATCCGCTTTTTTCAGTCTATAAAAACGCAGAATGTCGAATTTAAGGTCGATGTCAGGTACACGCTTTTGGGGCCCCGTAAAGGCATCGGTACTACTGCCGCGCTCAATGCGGCAAAGCCAACGAATGTAGCACCGAACTTCCGCTAGGGTAGGGTTGGGGCCCATACCCCGCGCTGTTTGCTCAGTTGCCCCCATTCTGAGGACAATCGGCCGGAAAGCCTCTTCCGGAGGAAATCTTTCCATTATCTCCGGAAAGAGATTCCCAGCCATGTAATTCAAAATCAATTGAGAAAGAAAAAGCCCATGCTTTGGTGTAGCACCGGTTCTGGCAACTCTTTTTATATATATCCGATATGATATCCTGGACTCAAGAAAGGAATTCACAAATGAATGAGCGACTATATCATGGGAATATTCCACTGGTGAACGGCGACAACTTGGCTAAGCCCAGTTTAAGAGCTTACTATAGTATAAAAATTCCATCCTATACTTTTCTCCCTAGGAAGTCTTCGAGGCAAAAGAGTGAAAGTGGGAATCGGCATAGGGCGCTGTAAAGGCCATTCTTTAAAAAAGAAAGGTGAAGTCCGAGGGCTAGGTTCAAGGGTTGGTCGCGCTATTTCATATCCTCCGTCGGTGTCTTTTCACCTCCGAGAAGTTTTTTTTTCGGACTTTGAAAAAGCTTTGGATGTACAAGAGCTTGTTTACAATTGATCACATTTGAGCATGCAACTCTCCTAGTCTCATCTTTGGGGCGAAGTAAGCCAATTACATTGCCTATATTGGTAAGGTTAAGCAGTTTAATCGCATTTCTCGTCTCTCGCTCTGATCTGGTGTCGTCGCTCACAGTCCAAGAAAGGTAGTCCTTTCATTGGCTAACGGGATTAGGCCTAATGGGATAGACCGATCATCGCTTCCTTCCTCTACTAGTTCTGGAGTCAAGCCAGCAAAGAAAAGACTTCTTATAGGTCGATCCGGCCGGGGCTGAGGTGCAAAGACAAAGGAATATGGTAGGTATAAGGAATATAACAAGCAATCAAAGGAATGCAGACGTTGGTAAGGGTAAAGGAGCTAGAAAGATAAGTTAAGGTCGGTAGGCAAAACAGGGGGTTTGGCAACGAATGCTGTTCACACGAAAACTATTCCTTTAGTCTCTCCTCTCGCCGCTCATACGCCTCCTTCCAGTTAGTTGCTTATTGGGAGATCGAAATCAAGATTGGGACCTGAATGAAGTAGTAAAACGAAGAAGGTCAACCAAGCGTACTAATGTGGCTGTGGGCATTTCTTCTGAAAGCCTTTCTTATATGCTTTATTATGCCTTTGGAGTGCCTAAAGACAAATGAACGAAGTGTCAAAAAATGGTAAGGGACACGAGTGAACAGATTCAAGGGAGAGTTGAAACCGCTTACCCTCCCTTTATTGAACGTCATAGCCGATATGATGATAGGAAGTTCTACATAGAAAAAAAATGTCTAATTAGATGCTTTGGGTATAGCAGGACTTGAACCTGCGACCATTAGGTTAAAAGCCCAATGCTCTACCAACTGAGCTATACACCCCAAAAAAGATTGAGTAGTAAATAAAGATTGGTTCGGAAAAGAAGGCGGCCCCTTGGCTGCTCATCATAAAGGGCGCGGCTCTATATGAGGTTCGTACTGCAGAGCAAGCGAAGAAAACGTAAGGGCGCGCGTTAGCACTCCTGCAAGAAAACGAAAACTAAGTTTCGCCTTTTTCGATATGAGAAATGAGAAAGATGCGCTCAAGCACCCAACCCATACTTTGTTCTGCTTGCCGAAGCCTTACTCAACAAGGACCTTTCTTTTTAATGAATCTATATCTGTGCACGGAAGTTGCTGGCCGGCGGCCGCTCAACTGTTCGAGCGCAATGCAGTGGTAGTTGGTTCCGATTCGACAAGGGCAGAATGCCTGGTCGAAGGTCCAAAGTAGGTGGCAGGCGTGTTCGTTTTGGCTCCCGAGCGAGAACAAGAAATAGGCGATGCACCATCCTTGCTGCTATGTACGTTGACCTTTACTTGAAAAATTCATCCAATTGAACCCACACTCAAAGGAGGACCACAAGCTCGGGGCTCGACGAAAGAAAAAATGGAAGCATTAAATTAAGAAAATGAGGTTAGCAGTGAAAGAAAGAGCCCGGCATTCATTTCTTCATTCATATAAATAGCTGAGTCTACTAAAAGAGAAAGCAGCCTCATCGTGTCATATTAGAGGAGACCCCTGATCGTTCACCCCTAATATGACACGTTCCCTCCCAGTTATATGATCAACGGGATCAGTCGGTTAGAGAGCGGGGCTATTGTAGGCAAAGTCGTCCCCTCTACTGACCGAACCGAACCCTCAGTTCGAAAGTAAGTCTTCGGCGGGTCACCATTACTTGACTTAGAAAGGCGAACATCTGAGAAAGGGAAAGCGCGGTGCGCCTGGTGCAAATGGCTTTCTTTTCTCATGATATACCAAGCGGAATGGAGGGTCCTACCCACGTACATGATTGATAGAATCACTACGTAGGGGGCGGGGGGAGCGGTCAACTTGATGCGGAAAAGGCATGAGTGCAGTTCCGATCTTTTAGTGTATTCCTTTGTAGTGAGTAGGGCCTCTTTCTCGTTGATCAGTTCGCCTTTGTTCTATTGAAAGGTCTCCATTCCTACGGCGGTTTTGTCAACGAACGCGTCTCGAGCCGGATTTACTAACCTAACCCTTAAGGAGGCCTTGCCATAGTTGGGTGCTCTGCTTTAGTGTGATTGACGAAGGCTAGGTTTGGAAATATCCAAAACAAATGAAAAGAGATCGGGGTCGATAGTTGGCAAGGAACTGGATCCTCCCCCAAAAAGGGGGGCGGCTGTGGTCGAACTCTAATTCTGGAAAAAGTAAGGGCCCTTTTACCAAGTCTACCAGATAGAAGATGATAGAGGGCCAACTATCGTTGCGTTGCACAAGACGGTGCCCTCTCAATCATCGTTCGTAGCCAAATCTGATAATACGCTTCGGCGATGTTACCTACTAAATAAAAAGCCTGCTAGGTGATCGAAATCGCTCAGGTCACTGAGGACTCACTCACCTACTCCTTATCTATCTAAGAGTTTCCTCTATCTACTGAATTCAAAAGGCGACCCGCCGCGCCGGGCTATAAGATACAGCTGTTGTACTACTTGACTGGTAAGAAAGAGCTTCCGTAAGAATTGGAGTAATATTGTATGTACGATATAACCCTCTCTTCCGCTACTGGTGGACTGTTGCACAGAAAGGCCGACAGAAGCAACGTTTTTAGCGCGCTTTCCAAAGCGCTTAGCTTCTGCTAGCGGCGGGGCGGCAAGGCCATTAAGTTCAGTTGGAAACCTAAGCCAAGAAGGTACGAACGAAGTGACGGGCCCCTTTAGAGATAGGGGGGCGGCTTTCTTGTGGTAATAATTGAGAACATTTCTCTTCTTCTCTTAGCGTACACAGTTTGCTTGCATGCTGCCCTAGGCACATCTCTCTTTCTTAGTTTCACGCTGCCTGAATGAAAGTCAAGTCAGTCTTTTAGTAAGCGTATATAAGCAGCTGTTTAGTGTATAAGCAATTCTTTAGTGGCCGCACCGAAAGGTACGTACGGTAGAGGTTGGTTGAAGATGATGTTACGCAGCGTTCAGAACCAGCCTTGAAGTGAATGAATTAGAAGGAAGGAAGAAGTAAGAAAATGAGACGACTCTTTTTTGAACTATATCATAAACAGATCTTCTTCTCCACACCAATCACGAGTTTTTCTCCATTCCTCTCGTATATTGTCGTAACGCCCTTAATGCTAGGTTTTGAAAAAGACTTTTCATGTCATTTCCATTTAGGTCCGATTCGGATCCCTCTGTTGTTTCCTTTTCCTCCCGCACCTTTTCTTCGAAATGAGAAAGAAGATGGTACACTCGAATTGTATTATTTAAGTGCTTATTGCTTGCCAAAGATCCTACTTCTACAATTGGTAGGTCACCGGGTTATTCAAATAAGTCGTGTTTTCTGTAGTTTTCCCATGTTACAACTTCTGTACCAATTCGGTCAATCCGGAATGGATCGGTTAAACATTCTATTAGGGAGCCTGGTCTTGACTCTTCTGTGCGGTATTCATTCTTGTTTGGCTCTTGGAATCACATCCAGCAGTGGTTGGAACAGCTCGCAAAATTTAACCACTTCACCTACTTCATTGCCCTCAACCGTTTCTCGTACCTCTATTGAAACAGAATGGTTTCATGTTCTTTCATCGATTGGTTATTTTTCTTCGTTCGTATCTCTTTTTCCAATTTCGGTCTCGATTAGTTCACAAGATTGAATGGCCAATTCTCCTCCGGACCCTCGATTCGATTGTTTTCCAAGAATGTTGGTTGAGCCGAGTATGTAAGCCATGTATCTGGAAAGAACTTCAAAGTAAAAGAGGGGCTTTCGGTTCTTTTCACCCTCTTTTGGTCTTGCAGCTATTAAGCTATTAAATAATTTTTTTTAATATAAAAAGTCGAAAAAGGTCTATTTTGAGCATGTTCATGTTCCTCTCGTACGTTCATGATATTGCTTTCACATGGCTCTTAAAAGCTCAAATAAATGAACTCTAATGGACTTAGCTTGCTCGTTTCATATCACGCTTGACAGCGCCTTGACTTCAGATTTGAGTATAGACCTTTGTCCTATTCTTTTTTGGCTATTGCCAGAGAAGACATCTATGTTATACCAGCAGACATGGCAAGAAAAGATTTTTTTTATAAAGAATGAGCCAAAACCGAACAAGCAAGGCCAAAGCCAAATGCTGACCTAAGAAGGACGCTTGCGGGAGAGTTGAGAGTTTCTCGACAGGTGAATGCTTTACCAAACTCGTATAGAACTCCTTTCATATGATATGTATTGATTTCCGCTTATTACATGCTTGGTTTCCTAAACTATTTCTTCCCAGCACCCCCTGACCAAACAAAAAAGCGGAAAGCCAAGATCTCTATAAAGCGAAGGAAAGAATACAGATGTGAAACAAGCAACGGGTGAGCTACCGCGAAAGCCGTTTTAGTTAGTCACTAAAGCCGTTTTCTTGCTGGAAGAAAGACGAATGCTTGGACGGAATAAGGTCTAGGGGAGACCGCCCATTACCATCCACTTCGCTCTCTAGTGATTGCAGTTCCTCTCTCAGATAGACCATAAACTTTTCATACGCAATTCGCAATTCTTCGATCCATTCATGAATGCGCAAGAGAAAGCGATCCATCAGACTAGAGGGAAGTTTTTCTTTCTCCATGACCCCACCATCATCAATTTGAAACTTTCACAGCACGGATGCAATCAAGAAGCTGTTAACTATGAGATTCTTTCGGTATCTATCTAACAATCAAGGGCTGACCTTCCTGCTTGATTTCTCGATCCAATCTCGCACTTGGTCTGATCGCACCGTAGATCAAGTTGTAACCGAAGTAGACCAAGAAGGGAGTATGACCAGGCACTCTCTTGGATTTCATGGTTTGGAGCAAGCTCAGCTTTCCTTTCACTTGGCACGAGACACCGTACGCTACACAGAAGAACACAAGCTTTGTGAATGAATTTAACATATTGACATTTCCACATTAGACTGATTCAATGGAGAAAGCAATGCCCTTGAGGAGAGCACTTCCTTCAGTTTAGCAATCAATTAGATCCCGACTGCCTTAGCCTTGATGAAGCATAGCTTGCCGTTTGATGCTACTCTTGGGAACATTGAGACATCGACTTTAAAGCATCTCGTAGTTGATCGGTACTGCCATCAACAGTACCAACATGGACAAGGACTGCTGAGCATGGATAGAACGAGAGTCGAACTCGCGACTCAATCACTCTTTTTGTTTGGAAGATCATTCGTTCTTCACTCTCTTGCTTTTTTTTACCCGCGGGGAGCGCAGCAACCAAGGTGCATATTATCATATAGAAACAAGTGAAGCGTAGCGATTCGTACTACCGGAAAAGTTTAGCTAACCGGCAGGCAATAGAGTCCGCCGATAGGCGCAAGCAAAGCGTAGCGAATCACATAGATAAGCCGCTTACGCCTATTTCTTAGGCTCCAGGGCGGGCGAAGGGGATGGATGTCTGAGCGGTTGAAAGAGTCGGTCTTGAAAACCGAAGTATTGATAGGAATACCGGGGGTTCGAATCCCTCTCCATCCGCGAGGTCATAAGTTGATAAAGGGCATCTGAACGTAACGCTTCCTAGAGGACTCTTTCTTTGACTTTCAGTCTAGTGCCAATTATGTTATGTATTAAAAAAAAAAAATGATCTTAACATATATAGCGTCAGATGTTATGAAAGTAAGGCGATCTCCGAAAGCGAAGAAATGAAATCAAAGCGCATTGGAATCATCGAGCATATAGAATGTGTGCCGCGAGTGATCCGTCTGCGCAAAGGCAGAATAGCGGATTGGCTTGTCTTGCCTCTATCTTCCGGGGACTCCTAGGCTCTTTCAATTGGACTTGTCTCGCTTAACTCGTCGAGTAGTGACTCTCCCGGAATGAAGATCTGTTCGATCAGTATCCCGAAAAATCCTTAGAATGAGTAGCTCCTAGCCCCTGCTTCTATCATTGGTGCTATCATCGTATTATAATCATTCCCGCAGGACCTCTTTCTATCAATTGAATAAGAGAGAGGGTAGAAAAGAAGGGGATGGATGGCTGGGCCATGAGAAGGAACGCTAGCTAGATTCTTAACACACACATGCAAGTCGGACGGGGGGAAGAAGCGGGGTAGAGTAATTGGAAAACTCATCAGGCTCATGCCCTGAAGATTACAGGTTCGAATCCTGTCCCCGCCTAAGAACTCTTAGTTTTCATTTTGGGATTTGTTGTTTTTTCGGGAGGGAACAAGAGAATGAGGTTTGTTTCATTTTTAAAGAAATGCTTACCAAAGGAAGACAGGTTGGTTCGAGAACCCCTTGGTCAAAGGGAAAGAGGGGTCCTGATTCCGGGACGGAGCCGTATGACGCGAGAGTGTCACGTACGGTTCCTTTGAGAAGGGTGTGATACCACCACCTATCAGGCCCGACGAGCGGTCCACGGAGCTGCATCCTTACTCACCTGGTCTATGCACATCGCTTTCTCCAGGAGGTTGGCCGCCTATCCTAGATCTTCCCATTTCCAAGAGGATCCCGGGCTCGATCTGGTTTAGTATCAAGGTGATTCTCTTTCTCTTTCTATATATATGGGTCCGTGCAGCATTTCCACGATATCGTTATGATCAATTAATGGGACTTGGCCGGAAAGTGTTCTTGCCTCTATCATTAGCTCGGGTAGTCGCCGTTTCTGGTGTTTTAGTCACCTTTCAATGGCTCCCTTAATTATGTGCGAGGAATTGCTCTATTGAGTAATGGGAAGCGGGCTACTCCCCGAAAATGTCCATAGTTGGTTGGGGATTCATGCAATAAGAAGGAAAAGTGTTATAACATTTGAATTTCTCCCCATTCAGTTTACAAGAAAGGGAATAATGAATCCTTATATTCTCCAGTTTTTGTCCGACATGGCCACAGCAATTTTAACGATTGCAGGAGTTGCATATCTACCACTTATTGTGTTAATTGTATTTAGGGCCGGCGGCCTTCGCGGCTTAAATGAAGATAATGCAAGCGAAAGACTATTAGACCTTTGTTGTGATACCCTGAAAGAACAGATAAAAAACAAGATCGAAGAATTACTCCAAGTTTATTATAATAATGCTGTACCTTTGCCGTCTGGTCGGAGGATTCAAGACGCAGCAGCCTTCCTCCATCAGGATTCAGAATCCTTGGAACAACTGCTAATGATTTTGAAAAATCTGACCGAATTGGGCGTTCAAAGTCAAGAGTTTTTACAAGTTTTACTATATCTCTCACAGTGAAGATAGATGGAGTCTTTGCACATTTTATACTATATTTTATACTTTATACTTACTACAATGGATTTGGCGGGGGAGTACTTCTTTATTATAAGCGAGGACCGCCTTTTATGTTACTCGTCGTTTGGCTTGAATCTCGTTCCTTAGGAGGCTCGCAAGTTTTTAAGAAGTTACATTGGAAAAAAGGCTCCTCCCCGAACATGCCTTCGGTGAAGGTGGGGGTCGTCAATAAGAACGAGGCCCGCTCTTTGGGCGGGGAAAGGGAAGTGGGTCCCTTTCGCTTTATTTCAGTTTAGGTCGATCAGAAGGCGCTGGAACTGCTTGTTGCACAGTTGATAATCGGATATAAGCGGATAGCTAATCCCTCTTTCAACGAGAGTTGCGGACCCTCTCTTACTTACTCTTAGTGCTGTGCGAGCCTCGGTTTCATTTCTTCTTCTAAGGCAGCTAGCTAGGCCTGTTGAGAGCTCAGGATTGGACGGAACCCTTACGGTTGGACTATCGAACAGCTGTTGGTGGGGAATAATCTCCTTTCCCTTGATTGCTGCGGGCCTTCATTGCCGAAACTGGACTGGCTAGGATCACTAGAGGGGACAGACTACCAGGACTAGTCCGCTTCCCAATAGGAAGAGCAAACAGCAACTATTAGTTCAGCTTTCCGGGCTCTCATAACAGCCCTGGTTTGAGCATCTCCCTAGCCTACCTACTTTCAGAAGGTCAAGTCTAATAGAGTAGAGGCAATCCACTCGAGAGGAAAGGAAAGACCTTCACCGATCTCTTAAGGTCGAGCTCAGCTTGCTTTCCTTTTGAACCGCTTCCCCCTCTTAGTCAATGGGAATTACCTATGCCCCTTTTGCTGATGGTGTACCTAGGGCCCCCTATTTCGGGCTTAGAAACGCGTAGTCTTTCCCCATCTCACGAAAAGGAACAAAATAAGGAATCGCTCAACCAATCCAATGAAATGAAATTTTACAGCTGAAAGAGTGCCCGTAGGAACGCTTTCGAGAGAGACAGACCAGACCTTAATGGCAGTTGTTAGAAAGGACAGGGTTCCTGCCCGATCCTATTGTCAGACTGTGACCCTTGGTTGTTCCTGGTAGGGAAAGAGCCTCACTAGCCTCTAGACTGAAACTTCAGAGCATGGGAAAGAAAGGTCAAGCTGCGACGCAAGGCAAGTTGCCGACTCTCTTATTTATCAGTGAAAGGGGGATGCAAAAAGAATTCTTATTATAGTACAATCGAGGGATTCAGGGTTGTCGATTTCCTCTTTTATGCAAGGATGGGCCAAGGAGCTACGGTTTTCACGCGTTTTACGGAACAAGCTTAGCCAGCCCCACTAAATCAGCTAAGGTCATAGCGGGAGAATTCGATGGTCTTGTGCCACTAGGCTAGTCCAATAAGTAGCGTTACAGATTTGACGGTAATTTCGGTTGAAGTAGTACTTTCCGCTGTACTAGAATCCACAGAAGAAGATCATGATTTGCTTACATCCGCTAAGCCCACTAGGGAATGCAGGTGCTTCAGTTGATCTGATCCTACTATATAGTTTGACTCTGCCAGGTCAGACGTTGACCTGCTACCTTACTATGGGGAAGGCACTTTTTGTCTTGGTTTTCTAAATCCTTCTCGAACTGGTGGAATCATGAGAGACTTAAAACCAGCAAGATCTGCTTCTCTTACCTTGATATTTCGAAGTCGACCAAGTGAACAGGATCCCTCGGTTCGGCCCTTTAGTAAAGAACTTCTTCTTCTTAATAGCTTTCATACCGCTCCAAGGAATAGCAGGATTCGGGTCTCTCATCATAAAGAAGTGAAAATGAAGACTCGGACTCGGCTATCGGCTGCCAATGGGATAGCACCGGAGCTACTGCCATCCTCTTTCTTTCTCTATTCTTTCGCGCATTTCCTTGAAAGAAAAAGGCGGTGGTTAGGAAACGAAGCTGGCTCGACCGGAAGACCCTCTTTTGGGCAGCCTATTCGTAGACAAAGAAACCCGATTCGCCAATTCTTATTCCTTTACTCTTCATCAAGGGCTTTCCCGAGGCAAGCAAAGCTAGCCCCGGATCGGAGGGGAAATAGTGTTGTAACCGAAGTAGACTACCGAACGGGTGTGGGGAAGAATCTCGCCAAAGGTTCCATTTCTGATTCCTCTCCAACGGTTCACTCAAGAGATTCGATTCTCTTTTACGCCAGGTGAGACCGAGAACTCGATTGCGGGTGAAGCCTTAGTTGTCGCTGGTGGTGGAGGAACGGCTTTGAGTGGGCCAGTGAACGGCGAATCTTAGGAGATTGAAGATTGAGAAACCTTTCTCGAGCAGGTAGAATTAGCAACCATAAGAACTTTCTCTTGTTCTTATGGAGGATCGATTTACCCAGAAGAAGTCGTAGCCTATGCCTTTGTCTTTCGATGATCAGACCTAAGCCTAATTCCGATCAAAAAAGGGGAGCAATTCCCCCAGAAAGGGTAGAGCCTTAGTGACCCGCAGGTCATAAGCTGGTAACCAGTGGAAGAGCAAGAACGGAAGGCTTACGAACTACTGAAGTGAACCTAAAGCACCAGCAAAGGAAAGTGATTCTCAAGTTCTTCCCGCCGCGAAGAGCATTGCTTCACCGTAGTAAGAACTCGATTATTCATCCAACTAAGACCGATTTCACTTACACGAAGGAAATGGGAACTAGGCTTCAAAGGCAGACTGGACAGGAAGTCGAGCTAGCTAACCTTTCGAGAGGAAGGAAATCCAGCAGAAGGGAACCCATGACCTTCTACCATTCGGGCTTAAGCGGGTGGGACTAGAAAACTCTTTCGCCTTAGAACAAGCAGTGGGTGCATGTGAGTCTCATCTCTATCAGAAAGAAGGACTACAAGCACGGGTTAAGCAATCGCCTATGGAACTTTGATTTGGTCTTCCGTCTCCTCGGATTAAGAGTCGAGTGAGTATCCCCGTCTACTTTGTCTCGCTCCTAGGATTTGAGGTTACGGAAGTGGTGGCTATGAATAGACCTACGCTTGATAAGCCTAGCGATCTCGGTATAAATAGTGGAAGAAATCCCTTTCTTTTTAAGCCCTTTCTGTGCTGTGCTTCATCTTTCCCTTTTTTCGGTGATCCCAGTCCTGCTCTTTTGAATGAGAATAGACCCTTCGTTAGACCTTAGAACGAAAGAGGAGCTCATTAGTCCCGAGAAGACGGTCTCCCTATAAGGAAGTGTAGCGAACTCGTAATACCGCTCCGTGGGTACAAACGGAAAGCGTTAAGCTATGCCAATTGCAGTTCCTCTGAAGGAAGTCCCTTTCCGGATAGAACCTTTGAAAGCAGAGGTGCCGATCTCATCAAGTAAGTTGTTCAATCAGCTCTACTTCTTCTACTTGGTCACAGGATAGGAGATGCAATCCGATCCACTTCTTTTTTCATTCAAGAGATGAGATCAGCTCGACCTATTTCAAGAGCTTGTGCGGGTTGTTCGCCTTAGGTTCATCTTTCAAGAATTCCAAGAGGCCGAGCGCCAAGGCTATAAAGCCGGTTGCGGATTATGATTGCCCGATGGAAGTCCGGGTTTTCGCTAGCCCATTTTCGTTGTCGGCTAGTAGGTTAGGTGTCAGAGATTGGGCATGGGGATAGAGCCAGAGTAGTAGGGATGAGGAAAGACCCCAAACGCTATGCATTAAACCAATGGGACTAAAGCCCTTATAGACTCCAATAGTTCGCCTAGTGGCTTTAGATACTCCAAGCCTTGGTCTAGTCCTTGCGAGTCTTATACCATAGGCTCAGGAGATATACCTATTGATATGTATTCAACCTACCCGCTTCTCTTATAGAGCTTACTTGGTCGCCAATCTCCTGCTCTATTGACCAGAGATGACATGACTCCTTACGCATGAACTCTGTCGACTAGAGTACCAATAGAAGACGACCCTATGCTCTCATTTATGGGCTTTCACGACTACTGTCAAGTAGAGGGAGAGGAATGAATTCTTCTCATTATTCCCTTCCCTCGGAGTTCTAGTTAGCAGATGGGATCTGATTCATTAGAGGAAGGGATGGTGATGAACTGATCTCTTCTCTTCTTTCAAATCGCATCTCTCAAGTGAGAAGAAAAGGCCCCTTCAAGCCATCTTTATGTCCCCCGGTCCGGTACAAGGGCTCAATTCATAATGATATAGGACAGGGCTTCTTTCCGCGCAGCGTATCTGTGAAAAGAATCGATTCTAGTAAGTCAACTGAGTTCAGTAGTGAAGCATTGGAAGCTCAAGTCCGGAAGTAAGGAAGCTTTACAGTGGCATCACAGGAATAAGAGAAGACGGTGCTAGTCGTTGAGGGAGAAAATCGCTTATGCGAAGCATAAGGGATGTCCGCTCTTGCCGCTGAACATGCTATGTGTACTTGTCTCCGTGTCCGCCGTTCTCTTATCCGCTTGAATAAGCTCACTCTTGGTTAGCTATGAACAAGGAGTGAAGGCTAAGGCCAAGAATTTCTTTAGTTCCATACTCTATCAAGTTTGAAAGTAAACTACCATTCGTTCGCTTTAAAGCACGAGTGGTTCGAAGACCTTAAGCAAAGCTTATGGAAAGAGATAGATTTTTGATCTTGTATTCATCTCGATTCAACTACAAGCTTGCTATTCACTCGATTGAAAGTAGGATCTTGCCTTAACTCCCATGATAGCATGCCTCAGGGCTTCACAAGAGCAATCACAGTCGAAAGAGCAAATTGATTCAACAATCGCTATTCTTTTTCACCGCTAACCGCGCCATGAACAGTGTTCAGAGTCGATGGAGGAATCCGCTAAGGCTAGGCACCTTATTCAAAAGGTAGAGATTCATCTTTCAAATGGCCAGTGGCCATTGGACATGGTAGCAATCCGCTAACGGAGCGGACCCCATTCACCCCCTGGTCAAACGGGAGCGAGCCCTTCCCCATAAGCTACGTTGGCCTGTTCCTCGAGTGTGGGTATTCAGTATTCGGATCTGTCTCCTGGCTCTAGTTTAAGGTCCGAGTTTACCTTTAGTACTTCTCGCTTTAAAGGAGAAGAGATAGATCGCTTACAGCAAACGGGGGCAACAAGCGAGAAAACGGAGGGCGCGCTTCACGGAGTTAGTGAGGCGACTGAACGAACAGAAAGCGGGGAAGCGGCTACAGTACGACAGACCCTAAAACACTACACTGAACGAAGGGTTCAGGAAGTCTCTCCCACTGACTGACGGCACTCAACTAAGCCAGAAGAAAGAAATGTTGACTGACGGGACTAAGGGACGAGACGAAATAGATCTATCTTTGGCTTTCGAGTATGAACCTCCTTTCCTTCCCTTGTCAGGCCTTTTCGTCGAGATAGTCCGGTGTTATTCGAGTTCCTGCTGTAAGCCTAAGCCTAAGAACTTTATTCCTCTTCATTTTCCCTCAAGTCTCGTGATCCTAACCCTCTCTATTCCTTATATCCGGGAATCTCTTTTTTGCCTCCCTTCTTCCAACGAGTTCAGTCAAGCGAGCGATGAAGCGAGACTGAATCCTTACTTCTCTAGCGTTGAACGAGTTCCGGGCTAAGGACGAAGCTCGTACTTTAGGTGGAAGCTTGTAGAGAAGTTGAGCTTGGACCCTAGGAGTTTGAACACTTCTGTCCAGAACCTCCCAGTGAACCTAGGGTCCCTATCACTGATGATGGTCCGGGGTATGCCCTATTACTTTACATCATCTTTTACAAATCATCTTGCAGCTTCTTCTGTAGTACTGTTAGTAGGGGCTGGGGTGAAGATGGCATAGAACTCATGTCTAGTACAACCTTTACTAGGTGGTCCATCCTGGAAAAAGTAAATAAAGAAAACTCCTTCTCGCTAGTCCTTTAGCCTCAGCATGGTATCAGAGCCAGGTTGGTGATGATTCTGTGAAAGCTTGTATGCTCGTGTTCATCCATTAAAACAACAACAAATCTCCAGCTTCAATCTCCTTTGCACCAAAATGAAAACTTTTTCTTTGAACACCAGAAAACAGAAACCCAAAACCCAGACTTTCTTCACAACCAAACAATGGCCTCAACTGATAAAAGCAAATCTTCAGTATCACAAACTGATAAGCCACAGTCTTCTCAACCAGAATCTCAAAGTCCCCTTCCATCAGATGGTCCAAACTCAATCAGTGTTGAGAAACTGAAAGGAGCAGGAGATTACAAGAAATGGAAGCTTTCTATTACCATGAGGGACTCCTTTACCCTCTATAGTTCGGCTAAGCTATTTCATAACCTTAGAGGAATTAGAAGAATTCTACTAACTAAGCGCAAGGTAGTTGACTTGCTTAGTGCTTGCATTAAGGACTAAGTTCCGTAACAAATAGGATTGATTATAGGCTGTGATCATCTTTAGTTTCTAAAGCTTCAAGATAGCTGTCTTCCAGATAGGAGGAAGCTCCCATATGGCTATAGCCAATCTCGATGAGAAGAAGTACACTGAACTCGATCAATCTACGAAGGTATGTAACTTCTCCACTCTCTGCTTTCCTCTCTTTGTCGAGTTCGAAAAGCGGCCTAAATCTTATATTAGATACCAACAGAGGTGCCCCCGCTCTGTCTTATCCAATCGGGGATTACAGCTCAAGAAGCAAAGCAACACATTAAAGAGGCTTAGCCCCAACACCACCACAAAACAAGAAAGACTGGACGAACAGATCTGCTTTCATCCAGCAAGCTCTCTAACACTTGCTAGCGCTAACCTCTCTTTAGCCTATCTGTCCTCTTCGCTACCTATCAATAAATAGTAAATAAACTAGTGGCTTAGCTTTCTAACAAAGCAAGTTGCTAGCGCATCTATTCCCTCTTCGATCCAACCGTTCACTTCCTCTAACGAGCGAGTCAACTTCGTTCACCACTTACTACGTTCTTTCTGAACCGTAGATTCCCTGAAAGCAAAGGTGTGGAATAGCTAACAAGTAAACTACTTCTCTTCTTCCTGTATCTCCGCTCTTCCAGCTGTCTTCTGCTTTCACTAACCTATCGGATATGAAATGCCCTTCCTTTTTCCCTTTACTGATCCTTATGAATGGCACATAAGAAGTGAAATAATAAAGGAAATCTTATTAAATAAGAATTGTAGTTCATATCGCGAATGGTACGCTTTTAGGGGTGGAGTTCCAGTTTCTTACTCTGGTATAAGCTTTAGCATCCACAATGATGGGTAGTTTAACATATAACTGGCCCCTAACGAAATAGAATCAAATGAGGTATGTAGTAGCTTAAGCGAAGCTTTTGGATGGTAATTCCTATTTGCTTACTTGAACAAGTAAGGTTCTTCCCGAACTCTTTGACAGGGGCCTTTACCTGCTATCTCACTCTCCTTATAATGTCTATCTTTACCTGGAACGAGATGGAGAGGGATTTCAACACTCTGTTCTTTAGAGCTGAGCCAACAGAGGGGTTTGGACGTTGAGTTGAGAAAAGAAGGCATGGGAATGAGTTACTAATAACGAGCTCTCGAAAAAGGCTTTGCTTATGCTTTATTTCCTTGGTTTGCTGGTTTAGGAGCAGGTTGTAATAGCTAAAGCTATGCTTTTGGAAAGAAATGTAGCTTTTCCACCTAAAAGAAGTTATTTTGGGGCACGCTGTCTCCACTGGAATCATCTATCTGACTGAGATATCCACCCGCATCTTGAATCAATATAAATATATAATATCGTCTGTTAATCGAAGTTGTCCCTACGCAACTAGTCATGAAGATGCCTACTGGCAAAGAGTGGGTTCGGTCAGAAAAAAGGGAAAATTGGTCAAATCCGTTTACGTTTATGAGAAGTTCATCTGTAAAGAAAATTTTTCCTGGTCTAGGCGAGCTGGAAGCATGCGCCTTTATAGTTGTCGAGTAGGAAAATTTAATATCCCTTCGTGATTCGATGCTAAATTGCTCCTAATGGTCTAGTTGGTGAAACTCTATGTCTTATACGTTAGGCAAATAGAAAAGGTTGGAAAGGCTCTAGCTAAATAGCGGAAACGTAGTTACCAGCCCAGTGATAGCTGCAGGTTCAACCTCAATGACTGATGAAAGAGAACAACCCATCCACGGGGAAGTGGCACAAGTGATAGAAAGAGGGTGATGGTCGCAGCAAGTGCGTGTAGCCACATGTCCAAAAACCGTACTCCAAAGAGAAAGAAAGGCCTGATTAGCAAGAGCTCTATCAAGACGAGCCTCAACATGTCCATTTCGAAGAGAAGGATTTCTCATGAACAAAGAACCAGATTTCATTTCAATCAATGTGTGGGAATCGAACGTGTGGTAGTCAGTACTGATAGTATGTAACGCTTCAGGAGAAACTTAATAAATCTAAAACTCTAGGAGCGGGGCAACTTTTACTGTAAGTAAAGTAAGAATTACGATTCGAAATGCTTACTCTGATGGTGTTCTGGGGGATTCGCCAGAAGGGTCGATGCCTTCTCCTGTACCAGAGACGGGCATTTATAGCGGAGATGGGGATCTTTCTGTCTATTAGTTCAATTCCATAATAGTCAATTCTTTCCCGCCAGTCTTGGGGTAGAGTTTTGCCCTTGGTCTCCAAAGCGGATCTCTACTGATAAGTGAAGAAGTCCGAATACCTGCAGCAGTAGTCAACCTGCCAAGTAAAATGGAGTTCTCGAGCAGGAAAGCTCATCGCGGGGTAACGAATGAGTCGAAACAGATGGTGATCCTACATAAATTGCTAGCGTGGAGGTTAGGATTCTATGTGACGAAATAGATAGGTAGAGTCCCCTTTTTAGGGATAATACGATAGTTAACCACAAGTCTTTCTGTTGGGCACGGTCTCATAGTTAGGTTAGGAGACTACCTAGCTGAGGTAGTAAGCGGTTGGGCTATGGTATGGCGACTGCTTGTTAAGAGAGACTAGCCACTAAGCCACAGCTGAAACAGCCGGGTCGAATCAATCAAACGAGCCACAAACTCTTATAAGCGGAGACCCCTTCTAAAAGGAGCCATTGACCTGAGTGGTTTTCTATTTCTATTTG